CGTTGTGATAACAACCCAGCCCCCTAACCAATAAATGTTTCAAGAAAGAAAAAAAGGGAGTGGGAATTCCTCCCGTGACGAAACCATGAAGACTGGGTTTCCGCGACGCACTGCGCTAACGAAAAACTGCCTGTTACCGTTAAGCGCAGACGCAGCTTTCGAAATGTTGCTTATTGACCAACCCCTAATAGGACTTAGGGGTCGATTTCAATCCAATTGGACCAGTCTCCCACAGCTTTTGAAATGTTTCAATGTTTGTTTGATCGGTCGTTTGCATCCGATACTGTAAATTCCTGCCTTACCTTAAGGGGCGTAGCGTTGCATTCAAGGTTCAATCGGCCTATGCTCTTTTCCACTCCTGTACTTACGGGATTTCAAGCATGATTACAGTAGCGTGTAAGCGATATGGTGATTTAGCTGCACTTTCTTTTTACATTAGAATCTCTTATTGCAAGAGGTGCCATCCTTACCTGGAGGAATTGGTCTTTGATTCCGTTTTTTAGAAAGAGAATGTTACTAGATCTCGTACCTGCGCGTCACTCATTGGCGCTTTGAAAACGGGCCACCCCGCATAGATCTATATAAGCTATCCATCTTTATGATTGAACGGGAATCCTCATTCGTAAGTCCAGCCTCAGTCAAGGTAGCAGTGGAGGACTTCCAATGCAGTGCCCGAAAGAATGCTAAAGACTAGTCGGATTGATGGACAATTGCCTGTTTAAAGGAAGAATTAGACAAAAAAGAAGAGGAATCGAAAGAAGGGCTTAGTGCTCCGATTGCGCCAATCACCTGAATCAACCCCTGAAGACGCATTTTCATGATCTACAGAGCCCTTCTTACTGAGTTCGGGATCAGATGTAAGACCAAGCCTTTTTGGGCTAGCTTTTGATCTCCTTGTTCACGAGAAGGACAAGGTAAACTCAACTAGTCGCAAGATAAAGTCACTTATTATAGGATATCACGGAATCCGTCCTCAGATTCGATTACGAAAAGGGCTGACTTACAACAAAGGGCCTAACCGAGGTCGCTTCCTCTTGCTTTATAGCCTGCCGGGTGAGCTCACTTCCGTCTTTTGGTCTCGCTACGTCTCTTTCCTTTGGCCGGCTTCGTCTGCCTTTCCCATGAGTGGTCAAGGCGGTCCTCTTTCATGTGGAATAGTTTTAGATCGTCCCCAAGCTCGCCTCTACTTTCTGAAAGCAATTGTAGCAGCTCCGGCACCCATTGATTTTGCACCTTCTAACATCCATGTAAAATTTAACCAGATGGGTGTTATCGAAGAATCGGCTATTGAGTAGGCACTCGTAGCAGCAAGATAGGTTGTCTTTGCTCTACCCCTGAGTCATGTCCTAAGGTAAGGATATACTGACCTATTCATAGCCTTCGCGCTAGCTTCATCGACTACCAAAAGGCCGGTTTTACATTTCATTCTCCGGAAAGGGAAAGCCCCTAATTGTTTCTGCAAGACCAACATATTTCCTTTTTAAGGAGCAGCCATATAATATAGGAGGTAATCCGAAGAACGATCGTAAAGCCGAAGATGATCGACTAGCTGAGGGTACGAAGGAGGTGACTTTTCCTTACGCGTCGACGTGAACAACTTGTGTGCTGTTAAGCAATGCCTTAGTATTCTCCGCCAAGTGCTTTTGCTTCCCTTCATGCCATTTCTGAGGCACACAGAGCGGTATGGCTCCGATCTATAAAGTTTAAAGAGATCTTACAGCCTACGATAAATGACCTAAAAAGCCTGATTTCGTGGGCTTGATGTGTGATTACCTATTGATTGACTTTCTCGGGCCTTTTGGCGCAGCTCTTTGGCCTTTTGCGATCGAGCAACCTATGAAGAGTTGTTGCCTACCTCCCAGAACAAAATTACCCACAACTTTCATCAAAGGCTAGCTTCTTTTACTCCTGCCTAACAAGCGTGCTACTGGCTTAAGTGATAGCAACTACAGCTACAAACTCTGATACCCTTAGAATCGGAGATCTAACAGCATATTTTATAAACCCTTCAACTTAAATTACATCTAAGCCCAAAATGGCGTTGTTCTGTGTAAGTTAATTACGTTTATAAAGCAAGGAAGGCTGCGAAGAGTGCTGGCAAGAGGTTAGTTACCAGTTCCTTCCACAGTTCCCTTAGCAGTTACGGGACTCAGTAAAGAGATTCGGAATAGTCAAATTCTCCACCCAAAGGGTTGTTTTCAAGCTGAGGGAAGGTTTGCTGCAACCATTCGAGAGGTTCCCAAGAAGCATCTTCGTCAGGAATATTCTGCCAGCGTTCCAGGGCTTCTCCGCGGTACTGATGTCAGACCTTTTTCCAGCGGTAGGAGATTCTTTCCGCCGGTAGCAGAGAAAACGCCCCATCTTCGTTTAATGGCGGAAGCGAGCTACTATCTTATTATAAGACAGACTGGTTTGCATTGGTAGCTATGCTTAGCGTCGACATACTTTTTTATCTTTTTTTCGCCAAACCCTCCTCTGGGCCTTCTAGCTATGGTGGCTGCTCCCTTTCTTTCAATACTCCTTCTCCCCCGAAGAAGGTTTTAGGGAAATTTGCTTTCCGGCTTCCAGTACTCGCTCCAGGTTCCATTAGTTTAGCTAGTGAGGTAAGTCAGTACAGCCAGTCCAGTGAGAGCACCGTAGATCAAACCTTCAGCTTTCGGTTGGTAATCGGTTCGGCTTCTATCTCTAGTTCAGGCGGTAAGCTAGTAAAAAAGGCCCCGTAAGGGCGGGTGGATCACGGTATACGGAAAGAAAGAAAGATGGCAATTATTAGAGTGGAAAGTGAATTTCCTCATTTTGTAGCCAGTAGAAATGAAATTCAAAGCCTACCTTTGTCAGCTGTAAAAATTGCTGGCTCGGGAGAGAGAGCTTACTCAAGCAGTAGGAGTAAGGGTACTAGAGGTCTTGCAAAAGGAGAAATGTGACTGTGACAAGGAATAAGAGTAAGTTCCCAGTGGTGAGGAAGGATTAGGCTTTTCAGGTTAGGGTAAGGAGAGAATAGGGTTGACAGTTACTCATCTTGAGTAAGATAGGGAAAAAGCACTTCTTTTCTTTCGGAGTGAAGAAGATGGATTGTAGAGGCCGGCGTCACAGATAGCATCTCGTACAGATGGACATATATTACTAATACCAGATAGAGATAGATATTTCACTAGCACCAGTTCTTTACCTATAGCTATAAGCGGGGGAAGCTGAAGCTAGATCTGTCACGTATAAAGGAAAGAAGGACGTTAGATACCTCTTTTTTGTAGATAGGAGACCTCTTTACTCTCATCAATAGTGATGTTGTGATTGTCGTTATTCTATTCCGATGGATTGACTGGTTATAATCTTGACGCCCGAAATAAAAGAAGAGTGGAAGTTGTCTTGAAAGTCAATCTTGACGAAGAGATGAAAGTCGGTTCTCAGTTCCCGAATCAGCTGTTGTTTGTGATCGCGCTGGTAGGAATGCTGCTTTTGTGCCCGGCGATGATTTGGGTTTGGAATGGCCCCTTCTTCTATGCCCGCTATGCCGTACCGGGGATAGCTCTGAGTTGCCCGTCGAAGTTCTCTGACTCGTCCTTCGCTCTTCGACGCAGGATTCGAAATCGGCTGTTTGGCGAGGTGATGTTGACTGACCCGTAAAAAAAAGAAAAAAAGAAAGAATGGAAGTGTTGTGACATTTGGTGGCGAGCCTTGATGCACACCATCGATTGGACCTGGACCCCTGTACATAAAGCCTTTTAGGGATTCCCTCCCTGCCTCCTTCGTCTCACTGAGCTACCAATCATTCCCAATCTCCAGCCCGAAATAAAATAGAATCGATAGCCTGGCAGCTAATAAAAGAGTTGAAGGTTCGTCAAAGCCATTCCTTGAGATTGGATTAGAGAAGCGTAGTACGTATAATCGAAACTCATTGCAAGTTGTGATAGCGGCCAAAGGAAGTGATTCATTTATTTACCCACTTTCTTTCTCTAAACTACTTCATATCGTGAAAGCATTCCATACCATACGTAGGTTCATTCCAGATGAATAAAAGAATTCAAAGCCGAAACCAAGCCATTACTAAGATCCGTTCCTAGCTGCATGTCTTCTTTACATGTCTTAGGGAAAGGGCTGTCCTTATAATCAAGCCGCTATAAAGCCGGTTGACCGATAGGGCCAGGAGCTGAAAGCCGCTTGAACGAGTTGACGAGGTTCAGTAGGTCCCACGATGAATGAAGAGGAGCGGAAAGGCTCGAGCCAAGATCATAGGAGTGAACCTTCTGAATGGCCAGCTCGCTTTCAGGTTCAGGCAGTGACTCTCCCTTTAAGGCCGGTTTCAGGGGAAGAATGGGAGACCTAGACTTGACACTTGTTTTCGTGTGCTTGAATTCCCCTTGGCTTAACCTCTATTCCCTCAACTCTTTGGCCTATCCCTTTGGTTGAGCTGGAACGAGTGCTTCCCGAGGAAAGAATGTTCTCGCTAATCAAGCAATTGCGTCAGATCAGATAGATGCCTTAATCGGACAATAGCTTATCTAAGAGCTGGTTTTGTTGTCTTTGGTAGTGCCACGAAACACACTAGGCTACCCTTCTCCGAAAGCTCCGCGTGACCACCAATGTCTTTTCTCCGGCGATAGAGCGGTTATAAGGTAAGAATCTAGATCTCCCTTTCAGCCAGCTGTAGCTAAAAGGGAATGCTTTGTTAGTTGGAATAGAAGGACATGCTGGTTCGCTAACACTCTGCAGAAGAGACAGGAGCTTCTTCCCTTGTTGTCTTCGAGTGATTCTTTTGAGTTGAATAAATGTTCAAGCTGTGAGCTTTCTTACCTTTTCATTAAATAAAGAAAAGTGCATTTCCTTGCTTTCAGTCTATTGGGCCTAGAGGACTGGGAATTGGTTCACTCACATAGTCGCGGATTGAACTTAAACGTTAGCTTGCCGGCCAGTAATGAAGAAGCAACGGACGCTATTCGTGGACAGATAAAGGAAGAGTTTACAGCCTTTATCCTTTCCATTGCATACCTTCTTGCTCCTGTTTACCGTACTATTAGCTGTACTTCTTGATAAATGAGATAAAGTGCTTAATGATCGACCTCTGGAACAAATATTGATGGTCGACACTTCGACGTTTTCCCTAGTCTCATTAGCCTTAGGCTTCTCAGCTGCATACATCACTTTGACCCTATTGTAATGAGAAAGGGCTAAAGCCCCACTCCCTGACCTATTGTAATGATATAATAGAAAGCATTCGCCCAATGAAGAGCTAAGAAATCCAACTCTAAACCAAAGCATTTCATTCTTACCCTTTATTACTAGAGGAGAATGAGTTTTCATAACTCATTCTACACGATTAGAACTCATTTACGGTGATTACCTTATAGATAGCCAAAACGTGCTTTAAAAGCTTAAATCAAGACCTCTGGGACAAGATTCTACAATGAGGAGTGAAATCGGAGATTTTAAGAAGAGATCTTTTCTCTTTTATTCCACTGATTTTCTCCCAGAAAATTACCCTTTTCTCTTTGACTTTCTCTGCCTGGAGTCAATCCAACTAGATCTCTTTCGACTGACGCTCCATACCTTCTTCGTTTATTGGTGTGGAATGGTGATTTATACATCGATTTCAGGACTTTTCAAAGCCCTATGAGTGATTCCCTTCTCGGTACTCTTGTTTTCTAGCTTTAAGATCGATCTCTGGGATTGATTCATAGGATACAGCTCTTATGCCGCGAAGTTCTCCCGCAGCATATGCTGCATATAGAGTAGTAGTAAAAGGAAGAAGGAGAGCAGTAAGAGTCAGAGTAGGTTCAGTCTCTTTCCCTAAAACAGATAGCAGTAGTCTTAAATCACTAGCTTTGGACTGTGAACGAATTTCAAGTAAGCTTTAGCATCAGAGAAAGCTAGTTCGGGGTCTAAGAACAAAAGAAGGCATGGGCTAGACTTAGATCTCTGCTAATAGAATCGTGAGATCAGAACCAAACTAGGGAATCACCTTATTAGGATCCTAAACGCGGTTTAGAAGCTGAAAGATCGACCTCTGAAAGAAGATTTGAAAAAATAGGATATAGCTTTGTCTCCGCGAAGCCAGAATCTCTTCATGCCAAGGGCTTTACCAGGCCTCAGGCCAAGCATTAAGAAAGAGGTAATCTTTCATTCCCGATCTCAGCTATAACGATTAGAATGAGTTCTTGCTTCTTACCTTATTCTATTATATAGGTACCCTATTAGTGTAGTGGGTTTGATAGCTATTTAATCTTTTTCTTTTTGCAAGTGGTTGATGGTCGACAGAATGCCTTTTCCACTTTATCTTGACTTGATTGATTTGAATAAGTCATAGGTCTCGTTATTCCAAAGAGGGTCTTCTATTCCTAATTCTCTGCATCAAGACCGACCCTTGAAAAGGTTAGCATCCACCGTACTAACAGGACATTCAAAGAGCCATGCAGGGGATTCTGTTGATTAATTCTCTTCTTAGACCATGTATTTTTCCTATTTTGTTTCACCTCTTCGAGGAAGATAGAACATATCTGATTCAATTAGCAGATTTGGTATTAGTTCGAAAACCCCCAAGAATGCTTCGATGCATGAATCCCATTCCGCTTCCCTTTCTGTGGAAAGTAGCCCCAGCCTATTACTATTATAGGATAGGGATTCCGGTAAAAAAGAGTTAGTTCTGATTCACCTTCCTTATCCTCTTCTTCCTCCCCCGAAGGGAAAAGTCTTCTGTGCGAAGATCTTGAAAAAGCTGTTATTCGGGTCATTTCGGGAGAAAACCTTGGGCAAAGCCCTATCTCCGCATAACCCCTGCGGATTCTTACTCGATCTTCCTAGAATCGCTTTTGCACCTATGCCTGCCCGATCAGTCTTCCTTGCCGGCGAAAATGATTAGTTGAAATTAGATCGACCCCGTGTCAGCCTTCAGCTCCTATCCCGTTGGGCGCTTCCCCGATTCTGAAATAATATTTTTTATTAAGATCAACTCGCTACGTCCCTACAGAACCTCGTCTCTGGGCCGCTGCCTTCTCCTTTCATCCGACGTCTTCTCACTTCGTCGAGCCTTTCTTATCGATGGATACCACCACCCCAATGATAGAAGGAGCAGATACGAGAAAGTAATAGCCCCTTCTTCTTCAATTGAAAACAAAAGAGCGTATTCTCAAACCTGACACCACAAAGGAAAGATAGTTGGCTAGGGCTTTACCCTTCTCTCTTATACGCTATTTGCAGTTATGATTTTCCTTGGGTCAATCGGAGTGAAGTGAGTCGACTTCTCCCCTTCTAGTATACTTTTTAGCGGTTGAAAAGAGAACTTTCCTGTCCTACTGAAGGTAAGTAGAGTGATTTCTTTCTTCTCACTCTCCGTTCTTTCTTTCTGAAAGTCGGAATCATTGCCCGAAAGCAAGGGTCTCTTTCTTAGCCCGCTTTCTTCTTTTTCTTTCCCTTTCTGCTCCTCATCTATTGGCCCACTCGCTTTCCTATATAGTAGTCCGTCTTCTCCCGGCTTTCCTAGCCAAAGAAAAGAGCTTCGGTTTGTAACTTGATTGCTTGGGCAGACTGGCTTGTCCCCCATCCCCTGATAGTTAGCGCCCCGTAAGGGAAGAAGAAGGGTGATTTTACATGAAATTGATGCCCTAATGAGAAGACCTCCAGCTTTAGAAGACTTGGTTACCAATTTCTTTATAGGCTTCGGCTGATGATTCCACTGCCCCTTTCGTCTCGAGCAATCTCGCCTTACCGGCTCACTTATGATAACCTTTTTTACTCTTTTTTCTCATTGGAAAAGAATTTCTTTATCTTCCTTACCGGTCTCACGCTTAGGTTAGGCCCTGTCCGGATGAAGATGAGGTTTTTCCTAAAGGAATAGAACTGGTCGACGGGAGACTTTCTCCATAGCTAGCAGATCTTTTTACGACTAGCTTACTAGAAAACCGGGCATTTCGCGCATCGATCAGCACGATGCTCTATATCAATCCCTTTTCTTGCTCAAAGCCTTTAGAGGCTGGAAATTTCTTATTATATAAGTAGTGGGCATCTTCCTTTCCTTGGCTTACTTCTCCGATCCTAATCTAATTGTTAAAGGAAGCTTTTTAACAATTGAAAACGGTATTTACTTGTTCCAGGATCCTTTATGTTTGCCTTGAATCGTTGGGTTTAGACATTACTTCGGTGATCTTTAATCGTTTCAAAATGGCAGCAACATACCACTTTTTGTGATTTTTTTTTCTATCAAAGAATCGGACTAACGATTGATTCCTGCGTGATACACTTTATTTTTTAATCTTAAGAATTTTGGTAATTCCAACAAACTTTTTCTTGGATTTTAAACTTGCTCGAATTGGATTCTTTCTATTTCGATATCGAAAATATACTTACGAAGTTGTTCCAACTTATTGATTAGTACTAACCCTAGATTCTTGCCCCTAAGAAAGAAATCAATCCTTTCTACTCGAGCTCCACCATGTACTATTTACATTACAACCCAACAAAAAATGAAGGCTCTAGTGTATAACAGAACAAACGATGTCGAGCTAAGAGCACCCTAATTCCTATATACTATTGCTATATGCTATATAATATTAATTAATAGGGTGGATGTAAGAATCCACAGCCGATCGTGTCCTTCAAGTCGCACGTTGCTTTCTACCACATCGTTTCAAACGCCATAACATTCCTTAGTTTTGAACTAGTATGTAATTGATTCAATTATGGAATCGTGAATAGTCATTGATTCAACCGGTACATAGTAATCTAAAAATTTCACTTCTATTGGTTAATTTCTGAAGAAGTGTCAGAAAGAATTCAATTTAACTTAACCCCATATTTTATTGTATGAATATTTTTTTATTTACAATTCTAATATTAGAAATAAGACAAAGAAATAAGATCTTTTTGAATCTTCAAGTGACTCCATAGAACAGATTCGTCTATCTCACATTTCTTCGAGTCCCAAGAACTCATAAAAAATCCTTAAAAAGATTGAATTTTCAAATTAAATAAACTTATTCCACCCCTGGAAAAAGAGTTGAAAGTCCATCTGCACTAGGGTCTGAGGGTACCTCTGCTTACACATCTTCGTCTCCTCCCTCCGCTGGGCTTCAGCTTTACCCAGAATGTTCTAACAAACAAATCCCGTCTTAGGGGACTTGAGTTTGTTTAACACATCACTTTCACACATCAAGCCCACTAAATCTTGCTTTTTAGGGCATTTATTCTCTGAAAGAAAGACAATGAAAGGAAATGATTTGATTTTCTTATGTAATTTCTCTTTTACAGAGAGAAACCAAGATCTGATGGCTTGCACGCCTGCGCTTTTGAACTTTTTAACTTCGGCAAAAAGGTAAAATCTCTCATTCCCCTTATTAACTAACCTTTCCTAAATCTTATTATTATTTCGTACAACTCAGTGTTATGAGCTGTAAAAGCGAACCTTTTTGAATTTGAAATAGGGATTTTCTTACCAGTAATACGAATATGATATGAGTTTAATATTGTAAACTTTCCCTTTTTTAATTTTAAATAGGCATATGCTTTTCTTACAGGAAGAGTCTTTTTTTTCTTTTTTGTATATCGAATTTATGCATATTTTATATATTATTCGTCATTTTTTTTATATCTAAAGAGTCGCTGAAATGTAAATGTAATTTGACCTCGGTCATCTCGTCATTGGTAGATAGTTGTTTCCACCATCTAACGCTCTCCGGTGTCCACGTTCACTGACAATCACGAGAGACAGAGGGCGAATAAGCAGGCGCATCACTTATGAGAATACTAAGGGGCACACCAACCGAATCTCGACATAAGAAGGAACTAGATCACATGAAAGAAGATTGCTTCCTTCGTATAACTTATCTACTGGCATACCAAACATCTAATCGAGCCTAGAATCCAATCTCACTCACTTATTCACTTATTCTATTTCGAGTTAGCCCTCTCCACTTGCTTTCAACTCTCGTGCGTGATAGGGTCGCGATTACCTTATAGCTAGTTATAGATCGTTGCCCATCATTCAGCGGTTTAGGAATCGTCTTTCGCTACCATGAGATGTAAGCGCAACAACGAAAGTGGTTCACATCACATACGTAATTTCTACAGTTGCTTTTGACTAGTTAAGTTAAGGCTGCTTTACCTACCTCTCCTTAACAGTCGAGCATCGCTAAAGCCCTAATGGAGAACAAGTTCTATTGTCTAGTGATCAGAATGGCTTACCTCCTGCTGGTAATTTGTCTATAATCTTACTCGATATATATTTCAGTATTCTAGACCAGGAGTTTACGCGTGCATACCCAGATTTACCATATTATCGTTTTTTTAACGAAATCTTTATCATTTTTCCGTGTAATCATCTTGAGGAAAATAATATAGAAAAGGATCTATTGGATGCTTTCTTGATGGAAGTCTCTCTGGAAGGAGATGTAAGCATTCTCACTCCTGGGAGTGGATCTACTCAATGTAGAGATGGTAAAAAGATTTGGATAAAAAAGATAGGGTTAATTAAGATTAGGAATACGGAATCATGAATCAATGACTATCTACGACTTCTTTGCTAAACCGGTAGAAGGATGGTAGCGGGCGGGGAACTTTACCAGAAGTCCTATCTATAAAGATAGATTTACTAATCTTACATCTTACTAATGCTAGATTTAAAACTATTCCATTTGACTTTTTCAAGTTCTGTTATTCCTCCTTGCCCGCAGTAGGAAAGAGTGTTCTAGTACGGATACGGACTAGAAGTACTATACTTTGAGATCCTTCCGGCTCTCGCATGTAATAGTCATAGTCCGCAGTGGTATATCCCTTTGAAACTGTAGCAAGCCCAATCTCGTATCAAGCTTTATGTGGTATAATCCCTGTCTTTCTCCAACTAGTCCATTAGTTGGTCTATAATCTCCTTCGTGCCGTCAGTAAGATTGAAATCCCTCACTCCGTTCAGAATAAAGCAATGTAATTCAGGACCTTTCCAGTCAGATAGTTCGTTTAAGCAATAGTACTTCTAAGTAGTAGCTCGCCGTCTCTATGCAGCGAGTGGAGTGCAAGGGCATAAGTAAAGCACGGACTCGGAACGAGACATGCTGCTCAAGTCAGTCCTCCTTTCCTAATCATTAAGTAAAGGATACTCTCTGACAGACACTGTTGCTCCCTGCTATCCTCTAAACAGGTCAGTCAGTAGTAGAATAGTACGATTGCCTGGCGGAGCTTCCTTTTCTTTTCTGTCAAACGCCATTCTAACAGCTTGAAAACAAGCCCTTCTTGCGAATCTGCCTCCGGAAAATCTTTCTTTTATTAGTTGCATCCTCCTGTGACTCAAAGACTAAAAGCATTTCCCTTGGTATAGATTTTGACTGATGATAGGGTTAACGAGATAATTCCTATTTATTACCGCGGAGTGGGTACTCTAATCATTCAATTCTAAACCTTGAAAATATATATTTGAGAAGGAAAAGAATAATCCCAAGAAAAAAGAAATAATAAGATAGAAATAATATAACACCAGAAAGCCACTCTTCTGACGTGTGAACAATTCGGTAAAAAACCCTAGTGAAAAACTATGTATGTATGTATTTATAGTATAGCTCATAGAGCCGGTCACCGCATTTGCTTCTTTCGTGATTAACATAGATCGGAATTCACTTTCTTAGGAAAAGGGCTTGGCATTCAAACTTCGGTAATCTTGTTTTACGTGTTCGCTAGTGATTAGCTTATATTAGACAATGCTCTTCGCTTAAGCTTGCTTTTTTCCTGAAGCGTTGAGCTGCTGCTAGAGCAGATGAGATCCTTGTATGTAACTGAACTAGGCATAGATAGAGTAGCGTTCAAGCCAACCAAATCAATCACGATGAAATTCCAATTGTTGGAACTAAAGTCAGTCACTCCCTTTTAAATTTGTGGAGTTCCACCCGTATCCCAACCTCCGATGACCAAAAAAAAAAGGTGTGTCGGCTACTCCCTCTCCCCTATTTCGAAAAGGGAGTTTGTGACTGGATCGCCTACGGACATTTGTTCTCTTATGTCATTTCATTCATAAGCACATTCGTCTTTTTTTCCCCTTTCTATAATAAGAAAGAAGGCAAGCTTCCTCCCCGGCACACTTGCTAGATCTTTGAATGAATCATCGACTTGGGACCTATTCTTTCATTTTTCTGGTGAGGGGATCTCGGTCTCACTAACAAAACTTTACGATGATACTTTCCAAGATGGGCCCTCTTTTTCTAATAGATCCACGTAGGGAATATGTCCTCCAAACGGCATGTCATTTGTTTGCTTCTACTTTTCTGGCTGACATGGTAGCCGATGATTAGCCTTTTATTTTATTTTATTTTATTTTATTTTAAGGCGGGGCATATTTGACTTTACGACTAGTATCAGTGTACGGATACCAATCTCGATGTCTTCCCCTCCCTTTGTGAGATTTTTTGAGTCTTTCAATTGACTTACGGTTTCCCTCCTGCCCCCTCTGTGCCAAGGAATAGAACATTTCTTTGATTGATAGGTCAGATAGGAAGCAGACACGCAAACCAAGTCTTTCCAGTCGGTGCGCTCATTCCGAATTTATTTGTACCGCGCAGAACTTTCACTTATATATGCTATTTTTTGCATAAGGGCCCAAGCGGAATCCTTACGACAAGTTCGCTTAGGGTGTTGCTAGCGTAGGAGGACTGCGATCGGCCTATATACTACCTTACCTGTTTTCGAGTGTGGAAGCAAGCGGTCCTTTGTTTTGTTTTGTTAAGGCTGTTCGAGTTCTATTATTGACAAGGTTCAAAGCCATAAAGAATCGATTTCAAAATAAAATGCTAGCAGATGGCGGGCCCCTTTCACTTGGGCTAATTCCCGCTTTCAAGCGTAGGCTGCGATGTGGCATAAAGATGAAGATACTAAGGTGGATTGGAACTCATGGTCAGCTTTCTTTCGTCGAGGTTACTTCTGCATTAAATCCTGGCACAGGGTTTTCGAACATCACTATATGCTAATTCTCGGAATTTAATATATTAAATAGAAGAGGGCCCATCTTATTGCTCTTGTTGGCAGTTAGTTCGATTCAGCAGTGACGAAAGGTTATCCTATTCTAATGATCCTCAATTCAAAGTCCTCAAGGGCTTGTTGGTCTTGGTTTCGATTCCAGACATGAAATTCGAGAGAAAGAGCACAGTTAAGCTTATCCATCAAGAGGTTCCGGCTAGAGCATAGACCACTGCCGTTCTACAAGGTGCATACACCAAGAAAGAAGGAGGTCGATTATCATACCCCCTTTACTTGAATTTAAAGGTGAAGAACTCCTCATTGTGATCAATTCTACTTCAGCCTCCAAAGAAGGGATCGTCCGAGTCCAAGACTACCTTATACTTTCCTGGCTTCAGGCAGCCAACCCGTTAGTCTGAATATTAGTCGAATTCAAATTCAAGACAAAAACTAGGTTCCACGTCAAAGTTTACCTGGAAGACTCTATTAGGGAATAGGTCTATTTCCCTCATCATGCCATTTCCTGTCCTGGATGAGACTCTATCTATATCTTTCACCCCCTTTTGTTTTGTTTTGTTTTGGAGACTTAAATAGTTTCTGTCTAGCTTCCCTTCTTATTTTCCTCTGTATGTAAGCGATTACTCCATAGAAGCTTGGCGTTCCAATGATATACTTCACGATTTTGATTGGCTTAATCCCAAAGCCCCGCCCGAACGGATTCTACATTTAGCATTTCATTCAATCTTTGTTTATTGGCAGTACTCAGTCTTGTAGGAGTGGAATGATTAGGCGTATTTCCTATAGGAAATACATATTTATTACTAAGACTACAATCTTTTCGACGTGAACTAGAGCATTCATCTTTGGCGGCAATAGAATTAGCAATAACAGTTAAATATACCTATCCTTGGTTGGATTATTTCTTATTTCCTATTTTCATAGGAAACTCTTATACGCAAACTCTCAGGCTTCTTTCAAGCCTTTGCTTCACTCACCGTACGAAGAGGGAAATGAAAGAAAGACCTTAGAAGAAGGGGAAAGCTGAGAATAAGGTCTCTCACTCTCTGGTTTGGCATTCAGCTTGTGTATCGAACTCAAAGGAAATAGCCAATTACCTAACCAAAGAAAGGGGAGTTGAAGGTTTATCAGTGGTAATAGAATAGCTAACTAGAGTTTTATAGACAATATTAACACTTAGACTCCTTCGCTCTTCTCCTTTTAGGAGAGTTGAATTCCACCCTTTTTTCCTCCTCTCCCAAAGTTTGTTTAATTCCATTAAACCGGACTACGAGAGGCCTTTTCTTATGGAGTAGAGCCTTTCCCTTTTAAGGCAAGGTAAGCTTATTCCATGCCATCTCTTGCTAACTGCGCATTCTATTTCTCTTTCCCCATATCAGTTGCTTCTCTTTTCTGATCCACCTATTTTTTTTTACCTGGGGAGTGCCCCGGTGTCATCCATCTAGTTGAAGTCTTCATGTAAACCCTTCTCCTCTCCTCTGCCCCTCATCTTATTAGTATTAGTAGAGCTCAAAGCCACACCCCCCAAAAAATAGGCATAGACACCTGAATAAACAAAGGCTTGACGCAGGCCCAAGCGGACTCAGCTAAAATGTCAAACGAAAAGTCATAACTAACTAACAGAATAGGAGTACTCATGAAACCTTGGATGGTCGTCAGGTATAAAAATCCGGAATCATTAGAACCGCAGGCCCGGCCTGCTGACTCTAAAGATACGAGCTCCAGCTTTGCTTGGATTTCCCAAAGAGGAGTCATCTGTATTAAGCTTCAACCACTCTGAACTAGGAGGCTTCCAACTGATCAGTCTTTCCACTCTAGGCTTTTTCTCTCCCAAGACATTTAGTTGCTCATTTAGAGAATCTGAAAAGATCTCAACCTGCCGAAAAATAAAATTCATAGGATCATGAAGTAGGTTCCAGCCTTCTTCAAAGAAAGACTTCTTCCTCCACACAAGTACCACACTGTTACTGCAAATAATCTTTAAGGTTATAAGCCAAATCCCTACTAAGCTGAGCCTTTAGATTAAAAGCAATCCCATTTAGCGGGTTCAAAGAGAAGAACTTCCCATGGCAGTCCCTATCAACAATTTTCTCCGATATCCATTGACTATAAAGGCAATTTCTAATTGCATGACAAGTAGACTCAGCTTCCCTCCCACATCTTTCAGACTCCGCTATATGACGTCTCGCTCTTTTAAAATTGGAAGCGGTCCTTGGCCCCAATCCAAACCAGGTTACGCACTCTTTGTGGAGTTTGCAAAGACCAAACAACCTATTTGCTTTTTTCCCACTCTTGACCTGCGAGATGACTTCACCGAAAAGGATCCATTAGAGGTAGCAGGCCAGTCAATCTCATCCTTCCCAGATTTTGGAGGATTCACAGTGATAGCCGCAATCTGCAGACAAGAGGAGGAGATAGGTAAGAAATGCTGGAATAATTTCCAGTGTCCCCAGCATCTCTGCCACAGTGGTTTGCCTAGCATCCAAAGGAAGAGACTTAATACTTTTTTCCATCTCCCCCACCCATTTATATTTATATTTATATTTATCAGTCCAGAACTGAACTTTTTTGCCATTTACAGGAAGGCAATTCAGACCTGCTATAACAGTTTCCATGTGATTCTTAATATCTCTCCAAGTAGAAGATTTTCTTTTCACCTGACAGCTAGTATCTAGAATATTACCACCCTTTAAATACTTAAATCTCAAAGTTTTCACCCTCTTGTTCTTTTATCATTCATTCTCCAGCAAAGCTTGGCAAGTAAAGCTCCATTGATATCCTTAGCTTTTCTCAAGCCAAGACCCCCCACACGCTATAGGTTGGCAAATTGGATCCCAATTCACCAAGTGAATTCGCCCTTTGTTCTCCGAGTCTCCCCACACAAAACCTCTATTTAAATTTAAAGGATCCAGGCAATCAGTTACTATTCCTGGCAACTCTACCGTTTGCATTGTTTAATTTGGGATCGACGAGGTCACAGATTTAGCTAAAGTCACTCTTCCCACCATAGAGAGGGTAGAGGGAAGCCATCCCGCCAGCTTTTGGTTTACTCTTGAAGTTAAGTCTCCATAAGTAGCTTTAGTAATTCTTCCATGCACCAAAGGGACCCCCAAGTATGACCTCAAATTGTTTGTAAGCGGGATATTGGTCTTTTGGCTCAAACTTATCGCAAGAGCATGACATGCTTAGAGTAGAACAACTTAGACTTTGTCACATTAAGACGTTGGCCAGAGTGGTGACAAAAAAGATCAAGACAAGACTGTATAGCCTCAATTTGAGAGAAGCTTCCGCGAACAAAAAGACATCATCAGTAAAGATCAAATGAGTGATAGGCGGACATTCTTTAGCAATCCGAACAGGTCTCCAATCCCGGTCCTGCACACTATCCATAATGATATGATTCAACTTCTCAATGAAAATGACAAAGAAATAGGGTTCAAGAGGGTTCCCCTGACGCTCACCACGGTCTTCCAAAACAAAACAAAACAAAACAAAAGGTGTAGTGTACTTTTCTGGTGGGTATTCTGATAAACAGCAGCTCGCTTGACCTTGCCCGCCACAAAGCAACTATTGCACACCGCTCTCCTTGGCCTTTTCTCATGTGCGCTGGTGATGAAGCATAGTCCCTTCCCACATTGAATATCAAATCGATATTACCGATTTCTCAATGTGAACTATGCTTAACACATAGAATTGGAGTATGTTTTCGGGGAGAATTTAGGCTTACACAAGATTTATAGGGGAAGAGTTCCCCATCTCTCTTAGCCGTTGTGTCTCTTGAAAATGCCTAGGAGAAAGGTTCCTTTTTACTTATTTATTTGTTCGTTTGGATTCCGCTTTCACATTAATATGTGAGAACCAGGGGCGTAGCGGTAATACAGAAGAGTGCTAATGCCCTATCTAGTGTGCATCTTAGGAAGAGAAGTGGGCAAGGTCAGACTCAATTCATAGGCATATTAAAGTAAAAAATTTTCATTGTTTTGCCCCGCTTAAATTAAACAAATTAGTAAGACAATCTAAAAATGCTGTTTTTTGCTTAAATTCAACTGTAATTTTATATAATATGCCTAACATATTCATATTCATATTACAGTTAATTGTTTTGTATTTTTTGTATGGTTAAACTATTAGCACCTCCGGTCAATCTTAAACTCTTGATTGCCCCGGATTCCGGGCCAGAAAATTGAGTCTCATATATCCCTTTTATCTTTTATATTCTCGGAATCGATAAAGACTGTTATTAGCTTAGAGCAGGAAGAGGTTTTCTTTCCGTCCAGCAGGTAACCTCAGGCCGCAATAAAAGCTTGATTCGAGGTACGAACGCAAAAACAAAAGCCCCTTAAGGTAATCACCCAACTCCCCTTCTCCGTCACTTGTTGTAAAGTGCTCCTTGCTTTCGTCCGATGGAATGAGTCAATGCTTAGGCTTTTTCGTGCTCGGGCCAATCAAGAAATTCTCTTCTTTCGAACGATGAGGTTCGGCATCTGCTTCACTGTGAAGAAGAAAAGAGAGAAAAACAAAGCAATGCTCCGCCCCGCTAGACGAAGCTCTCTCTTTATCATATCGAACTCCTTCCCTTGATAGCCTTGAGTTGTTGGTTACACCGCACCGGACTCTCTCTTAAGCTGCTTCTCTTCTTTGCTATCGGCCGAGGCAGGCTTTATAAGCCTGGTCGACGAGAAAGCCTGGGATGTGAATTCAGCTGCGCTCCCTTTTCGTATGAGAATTCCCAGGGTTCCAATCCATGCGCGAGACCAGCCCTCTTTTGGCTTGGACTATGTCTCCCGTGGGCTGTAGGTATTGGCAACGCCTTAAGTCGCTACACCCCGGTTTTCGATACCCCAGTGGCTCTGTAGAGATCGGGATATATTTGCTGAACCTACTGCCCTTCCACCTAAAAGGATCATAGATAGAATCCCTTTGGCTCTCCACCTGTCAACCAGAGGCCTTACAGGTATGCTAGCCTGCAGAAGGATGTCCTGGAGAAACTAGTGAATGAAATCTGGGGATCACCATTCCACATTGATTCCGAGAAGACCAGACGAAACTCCAGGAGTGGAAGGATCTGGTGGATGCTTTCATTGGTCAGCTAAGTTTGCTGTGAACAAAAAGGCATTTGCAAAGTCCCACCCTAACGATTCTCACCCTAGCCTCGGCTTCGCCTTCGGTCTAGCGGGGCGCTATACCCTATTCTCTTATTATTATTATATGCCTTCGGCTTCTTCTTAGCCTTACCTTCTCGCTACCAGCAAGAACTCATTCTAATCGTAAGATTCTTGGGGTCTGATGCTTAGCATCTTAGCATTAGCATCAGGGTGCTTTCCATACTTGCACTGCGTTCACAGTCCAAAGCTACTGATACTACTGCTTTGCGGGCAAACCGGGTACCGAGAAGGTTCTAGTACAGTGAATCCGATCAGCAGAATAGAAGAATGTAAGAGGGACTAAGAGCTGCAAAAGATCTTCTAGCTCCGGGTAATCGGTTTAGTGGGCAGTCGTCTGTCAATGCTTAACAACAGTTGAAAGCGGACTATCCATCTGCCTTGTCGCATAAGTAGCGACCTGCACGAATGGTGTAACGACTGAAGCCAAGCCACTTGGCAATGGTGATTTATATAAATAGCTAGATTATCGCGAGATGGCATCTGTAGTCAGTCTGTCATATCCTCTTCTTATGTCTATCTTTCTTAGCTTTCTTCAACAATCCTTTCTTTGAACTCTTTTTCTTTCCCTTCGCTATTCTTTGGTTTATTCTTTCCTCAATTTTCGGAGAATGAGGCGTAGTCTTATATCAATAGATCGTCGTGGCATGAAAAATTATCCTACCTACGCTACGGACTCCTCCTCCTATTGATCAGATCTCTTATCTCTTTATGCAATTTCCATTATCTGTTCTACTAAATAATTTCATCTCATCGGATAACCTTTAAGCTAATCGTCTTTTTTATTATAAGTGCCTTCTATTAAGGTCTTTGCCTATCGGGCTAGATAAACTGACCTCTCTCTGCCCTAGGCATGTTCCATTAAAGCCGTTTAGGGTAAGCCATGTCAAGACGAGACATCACCATTCCTGGATTCGGGCAATGGGACAGGTTCACCAGAAAAAAGAAAGGAATGTAATAGAATAGGCGCGTTGGCCCTATAAGATAAGAGATCGAACCTAAGAACAGAGAAAAGCAGCTGAAACCCCGAATCCCCATTCACTCGATCGACAGAAGGAAATGACCGATGGACCCCTTATTATCTTTTTTATTAGTCAACAGTCTCATCTCCAACTGAATGATCGGGCGTACTACGACTAAGAGAATAAGGGAATGGTCCCAGATCCAGATACACTACACATTCACGCCCTCCTCCGACTGCAGACGAAGATCGAGTTCGAATTGAAAGTTTCCAAGGCGGAAGACATCAACTTAGAAAGCAATCGAAGACTTAAAACCTAAGATAGAAGTTCCACGAATCACCAGTCCCGCCATACAAGACAATAATAAAAGAAAGAACATGTCCTACAACCGCATACACATACCCTCGATACAAAGCAAGAAAGAAAGCAAACTCAATCCTCGCCTCGGGATGAGCTCCTTAGCTAGTCCCAGCTAGAAGAAGTCAGCTTGCTTGCTTTCCTGGAATGGGAATGGAAACCTATTGGTTCTGCAGAGCTAAGCCGGTAAGCAATCCTCTTCATTCTGCGAGCTAGAAACAATCCTGACTTCCGGGCAATCAATCAAATAATTTCCTGGTTTTCCATTCACAGAGGGTAAGGTGCCAGTCTCATGAAAAGGCTAGCAGGCAAGCGAACCAAGCCAGTTCCTTTATTGATATTGATTGACAGAGAGCAAAGAACTAACCGGTGTTAGCAGTGTTTCCGGTCTTGCCCACTTCTCACTGTACATGCCAGTCTTTAATGCCAGGACACAAATTATTTTTAGGAAGAGTGAATAGCACTTCCCGGTCAGTTTCCTTTCTTGCTTACCGGAGAAGGAAGAGATCTTATCTTTTACTGTAAAAATAGATAAAGTGGAAAGATATGACTTGCCTAGCTCTGTGGGAAGCAGCTGCCAAAGAAGACCAACCTGTAAGCAGACTTTTCGGTAAGCATTCCTTGAGAAACTCTCGCCACCTTCAAGCTAGGTTTAGATGGAGGGAATGATTGAACATTAGTCTGAGTAAGGGAAGTCTCTCACTTTGAAAGAAGAAGCAGCTATCAGTTACTTCCTTCCCGACTGAGACTGTCACTCTCTTCTAGTGAGAGAGTGAGACTAGGACAGGTAAGTGACTGGCTACACAGACCTCTCCTTATCAAGCAATGAGCTGGGATTGGGGGATCTTAAGGCACGGAGAACCTACTGTATTTTATAGTACACTCAGGAGTACTCCTTAAAAAATGTACAGAAGGAAGGCACACTCCATTCAAGGCCCAATGCTCACTCTCCCCGCGCCCCCCTACAGGAAGTTAAGGTCAGTACTATAAGGAATATCTCAAGTTTGAGTCTTTCCCAAGCGAGTGTGGATTGACATCCATTTAGTTTAAGTCCTATCCTAAGCCTTTTTTAAGCCCTTCAAGTTCCAGCAATTTTTTTATTTTCTTTCCCCCCACCATCTAGAGTGAGAGTTTCCAGACATCTGCTAGCTTCTAGGAATGAATCGACCGGAAAGGACTCTAGCTCTGCGCGATGATAGTATAAGTTATAAGTATGGTAGAAATTGTTCTGATTGTTCAGTTCATGATTTATAAATTAAGTCTTTTTTGAAAGGCCAGTAAAAAAACACTCTTACGAGTGCATTACAGCCATTAGTCTTTCCCAGACATCCTGATCCTGTTTAGGAAAACCATCCAGTTTCATTGGTCAGTCTCGCCTCTGGAGTCCATCGTTAAGCCTTGAAGTAAGCTAAGCTTTAATCGAATACCTTCTATATGCTTGCCATAAGAGAAGAACCTTTTACCTTCCCAGCCGATCGTTTATGGTTCCTTTTAGTACTACTTCTATTGCTAGGTCAGCCAGTGAGAGGTCTGTTACAGCCCGACCAGTCTCCCTATAAGTTACGTCTTTGGGAGAAAGCTTCCATTCATTGTGCCTTTCCCTTCAGCCAGTTTCGTTCCATGTAGATTGCAGGCTAGTTTCCATTATTTCGCCATCCTATATCAAAAATGGCTCTATCCGGGTAAGCAATAAAACCAGTTCGAATGGTAGTTGCCTGCTAGCTTAGGAAAGTTTCTTACGCAAGCCAGTTAGACTAATCCTGTGAGCAGGGGAGTCCCTTCCCTTCCTAAAAGTGGATATGCGATCTTTCCTCAAAAAGGAGAGATAGAATGGGATCAAGACTCAGTCAGAATGGGAACTCCTTGCCAGTTTCCCTACTCTATCTAATCAAGAATAGAATTTGAAGTAGAATTTGAGATCAGAGCAGGACATAAGAAGAAAGCACATTGCCTGCTTTTCACTCCTAAGTCATTACTTTCGTTCGTAGACCGAAAAGTAGTAAGGTTTTTATGTGTAGTTGAGAGCGGCATCCTCGTGTGCAGCAAGGAGCGGAGGGGGCAGGTCCCCAATTCCGCTTTTTCGATCTCCGTATGTCACTGGAAAACTTGGACATGAAGGAAAGACCTTCTCCGAAAGAAGTTGCCTTTGGTTCGGTTCGTTCAATCAAAACTACTTATAAAAGGCTGTAGCCACATTTGCCTTCAAAAAAGAGTTAGCCACGTAACCATTTTTAAATTTTCTCTTAAGTCGGAACTAGAGGCAATGAATATTGGAAGGAGTAATGCGCTTTCTTTTTCACGTTGTTACGAAAACGTCTTTCTGGATTGAATATTGGTTCAGGACGGGCCTTTAATCCAGCCGTAGAGTTTGTTCTTTCTACCTCTTACCTACCTCTCGAACACATACATGCCAAGTTCCTTTTATTAATAGGACTCCCAGTTAAAACTTCCATTTTATAGCATGGGTCCGACCTTTTACTAACCTATCTATCTTTGGTAGTAGTGAGTGTAGCTTCCTTTCCATAGGGAGCTATTGATCTCTGGTCTCTGGGAAGCTCTGGTAAGCCTTAGGGAAGCAAGAACTGCTCCGGGATGTCTACTCTTCAGGAAGTGGAACTACTAATGGGAAGCTCTTGAGTCACCCTAGAGCAAGATCCACTAAGGGAAAGAACCCGCGCTTATTGAAGCTTTGATTCAAGCGGCACGATTAGACTAGGGAAAACCGTGTTTTTAGGGGACTGATAGGGCTCCTTCTCTCTTTCAATTTCAAGCATGAAAAGATCGTCTTTTTGTCGGAGAGAATCTATCTATTCTAGATACCTTACCGCTGACTTGCCTTTGAGCCTTCCTTCAGGGAGGATAGCAAGAAAGTCGAATGCCACAGGGTAATGCCTTACCGCTTTTCACCTTGCTTGGAGTTCGATCCGCCTATGAACTCTTCTTCATACGCTTACTATCTTAACTCTCTTACCGGAATGGCAAACCCTAGAAAAGAGTTCACATCCACTACAGCTTCGTCCCAAAGCTTCGATGGAGATGCCAGTGCCTATTCAAGGCTTTTCCTCTTTCCTTAGGCAGTTGCTTCGGGAGAGAAAAGAGATATTCGGCTTTCAAGCTTAGAAGAAAGAATCTTTATCCTATCCCGCATCCCTTCTACCTTACTATAAGCAATTCATCCATGCCTGCCAAAGCCGTCCATCCCAGATTTAACCGAACCTAAGGACTTTCTGAACAGCCTTGATTGAGGGAGAAAGCCCTTTCTAGGGCAGGGGTTTACACGGAATATAAGGGAGAACTTTGGCTAAAAGACTAGAAAAAGGTCTTCTATTAACCCTCAGAGAACTTCAACTCCCTTTCGGGAGAGAATTGGCTACTTTCTTCTCGTTCGATCCGTGTAGTCTAGGGCAGTAGATTCGGTATCTAAATGAATTCGCCACGCTTCCTTCATTGCTTTATTCATGTCTGGACTTCCCGAAAAAAGGAATTTCCCTACCGCTTAATAAAAGAAAGTTAGTCTTAACTAAGCATAAGTCCTTTACTTTCGAATGATTGCTAAGCCTCTTTCTTACTACTAGTGGCATTTCTTTAAGAGCGCATTCCTCCTAACTCCTAACAGCTTCTCAAGCAGCTTTTTCTGCGCATCTTCTCTTTCTTCTTCCTTCCCTAAGCCTAATCCCTAATCAAGCAAAGCCGGACGCTGTCAGGAAAGTGTTCGGTGCGGTGCGAATTCAATAGCAACTGGCATCCTTTTCTTCGTCGCTAACACTGGATATGCCGAGGTTATTCCGAACTGGGATTGACCCGGCGGGGCCACAGATGCATTGGCAAAAGTACCCGTACCTGTAAAAGCGGAAAGGGCTTATCTTAGGACAAATCCCTTTCCTCGATTCTAAACCTCTGCTCTGAATGCTGACGACCGGTAATGGCCTATCGCCTATTGAACAGAAAGCCCTTTTAGTTCATGTGCAGCCTATGCAAACAAGCCCTTATATCAAACAGGCGTCTAAGAAGTCCCTGCCCTTTCGATTGCGGATGCGAGAACATAAGTCTCACAGCTCCTTCTCGAGCAGTAAGAGCTCCTTCCGTCGTCCGATTCTATGCCTAATATACCTGCTCTTCAAGGATTAACTCTTTTGTGCATGGGTGTAGTTCTACTATGGATTCAATTCCTTCAAACAGCTTATTCGAAAACAATTCTTCCTTTAGCTGCAATGCAAGAGAGGAATTCCTTTCAAAGCCAAATCGTCCTTTTTCAAGGTAAGGAATCGGGCGCATTAAAGCAAGGGCAAAGCAGAAAGGTAAGAAATCGTTCTCCTTCTCTTTTAAAACTCAAACTCTCTTTCACTCCTGAAAGTCAGTCAATGTTGGCTGACTTTCATGGTGTTGGTTCGAAAGAAGAAGAACCAACAAGATAAAGATAGGGCGGTCTCCGCTCCTCTCTAACTAACAGGAGAAGCGGAACATGTAGCTTTTCATCCTTGCTTGATCATCCTATCAGTCATGGTAACGGATTGAATATCTCTCTTTCGGTAGCTGGTTTGACTGTTTGTGATCGAACAAAACAAAAACAAGATATATCGTAGTAAAGTAGAGCTAGACTGCATGATTGGCTTGTAGGAGAAAGATAAGAAGGATTCTAGCCAAGACGGAGATGCAAGCTTGATTTCTGTCTCTGCTATTGGATGTCATAGTGTGGCACGCACTTTATCAACTCTAATGTTACCGGGTCTGCCTTATGTGATTTGAAAAGCTTTCGAAGAAGAATTTTGAAATTCCTTATTAGGTCTTAAAACGAAAGAAGAAATAGTGTGGGATGAAAGTCCGGGCATTGATATCAAGATTTCGTAGTTAGACCGTTGATACCCTGCCTAGCTGAATAACTGACCGACGGCGGAATGGTAAGCTTCCTCGTTCACTTGCGCGGGTCGGCACTTATTTCGTATGTGATGCAACTACAATGCTTGAGAGGTCTAGTGATCGGTCTCAAAAGCAAGATGGTAATGGTCAAACAGAGGAATCGAGATAGATGTCTGTCTCTGCCTCACCGTAAGGCTTTCAGGTTGAGCTGCCATTTCTATTGGCCTGTCCTGTGCCAGTCGAGGTAAGGAGCTGATCAGGGCATTCATCTGTCGGATTAGTCTAACTCGGTCAATGCATGGATTAATGTTCTCAGTATGAGTTCTTTCTTTCTTCATTGGGTGAGTTGGGATTAGAAGAAAGTCTCCGTAGGTCCGCTACTCCCCCCTTCGTTCAATCTTAACTATGCCATGCCAAGGGTCATCGAAGAACCAACCTTTCTGCCTTTCCCCCACATCTCGAAGGGTGGCCATTAAGTTTTTTGAACAACGTTCCAGGTTCAGACAAATCCTCTCGATGAGCGGACGATAACTCCTCTGATAGAGCTCGAATGAACCATCCCCTCATGCGGATCTCACTGGAAGGTTTAAGAACATCCTGTTAATGAGTTCATCCCAACTGTATGGGACTGAAAAGCCCATGTTATTCTGCTGGGGAGCTTGACGAACATACTGAGAGGCTCGGTGCCCTTTTATTGATGAGTTTATCCCAACGCGCTGGACTGGAGTCCAGATTTTTTTTTGAGGGTGCGACAGCTTTTGCTGACACGCCTACCCGACCGTAGGGTTTCAATATTTATCATCTGTGCTTTCTTGTTTTTCTTTGCTGTGATTGATTCTCAAAACTGCTTCTAAGGCTTGCACCTGTTTCATTGTTTCAATATTCATTTGACATAACAAACATGAGGATTAAGGTGCACGTGTGATTGAACAAACGAGTTTTGCAAGGGAATTCACGATGTTTTAGATGTTGCGACAGAGCAAAAAAAAAGTAACACGATTTTATTATGCAAAAAAAACTTTCATGGAGTTTATTTGATGTTATGGTTAGGAATGTCAAAAGATACAAAGGATGTAAAGTCGAACAGTAACATAATCAAAAAATAACTTCCTTTTTCTTCCAGCGATGATACTAACGATGTATAGCGCAGCTTGTGCCAGGATTACTGTCGATTTTTCCCATGTGGTGTCGAACTTTGCCCCCATATGCTAGCTCCCAAAGACCAATGGGAGATCGAACTCGTTCTCCAGGAGATGCTTCACCGACCTCTCAAGTTTGGTCGAAGCGCTTTTTTTTTCGGGTTTTTCGACTCGGCAAGGTATCCTTTTCCCAACGCTTTAGCTCTCACCTAGACCGCCTCTTCGGGTTTTTATCCGAATGAGCTCTTGCTATTTCCCTTTATTCCTTCTTTCCTATGGGACAATTAAACGCCCTTTCCAGCTTCACCAAAATCAGATTCTTGTATCTATGTTACAGAGCTAAACTAATAGCCTGCTGAGAATGCCTCCGGAAGGAGACTCTCCCAGTCTTTCTGAAAATAAAATGGGTTGCGAAAAAGGATAAAACCGTTTTCATTAATTCAACTGATTGAGATACACGGATTTCAAGCGTAATACTTTTTCACAGCATCTGAGTTCACGGGGTTTGGTAGTTCATCTCCATCCATGTTGGTCAAAATAAGGGCACCCCCTGAAAAGGCTCTCTTAACGACGTACGGACCTTCAAAATTCGGGGTCCACTTTCCACGACGGTCGTTCTGAATAGGGATAATCTTTTTCAACACCAAATCCCCTTCTCTTCATAGTCGATTCATTAGGGTCGTCACCTTCTACCCGGAAGTATCCACCGTTTTCTTTGTCTGTTAAGCCTCACAGCTATGGGACTTCCTAAAGAAAACTGCAATCGTAGTTTATCAACCACTCACAAGACCACCGAGATCTTCGACTTAGCTCCCAAAGGTAATAATCCACCCGGCCCTTCCCCAACCTATACAAGGGGAGCAGAAGATAACGAAAGGGAGACAAAGTCCTAACTAAATCATAACACAAGCTACCCATTCCATCTATCATATCAGTCGAGTCGATCCGATTCGTTCTTATCTATAGATAACGCAAGAGAGAACTTATGACTTCGCGGATGGAGAGGGATTCGAACCCCCGGTATTCCTATCAATACTTCGGTTTTCAAGACCGACTCTTTCAACCGCTCAGACATCCATCCCCTTCGCGCTTCGCCCGCCCTATCTATCCGCGCGCTGGCAGGTAGGGGCAACTCTATGTGATTCGCTACGCTTGCTTGTTTCTATATGATAATATGCACCTTGGTTGCTGCGCTCCCTGCGGGGGCAAGAGAGTGAAGAACGAATGATCCTCCAAACGAGTGATTGAGTCCGACTCAAGCGAGTGAGTGAAAGGCGTGGCAAGAGAGCGAGTTCAACTCGCGAACGATCAGCAAGTGAAGGACCGATCCTTTTGCGCCAGTACTGTTGCGAAACTGGTACTTGGCGGCTTACGAGCAACATATAGACTAAGGCTGCCCATCACTCTCTCGCTCTTTTTTGAAGGCCTTTTCTATTTTCTTTCTAGTATGGTTCCTCCATAAGAACACTGAACGCCCAGCTTCGCAGAGCAGCTCTCTCCCCAGCCCACAGCATAGTGTGGAATCTGGATCGTTTCATCGAGCACCATTTCTTTTAGATATAAAGGTGTTCTGACTCTATTGGATTAAGTCATAACCTACGCCTTCTACTAGTATACTACTATGGAGAGACTAAGCTCTATTTCAGAGATTGGACTCTCTTACTGTGATTAGCCCCTACTAGTAAGAAGCTGTTCCCGAGCCAGGTTCCCTGGATCTACGTGTTCCTAGTAGGGCCTAAATGGATGAATGAAGAAGCGCGCCCCGGTAGACTTCAAGAGCTCTTGCTCTGCGTATCCTCCTACTTATTATTCTGAGGGTCATAAAAACATACGAACCGCCTACTCTTTAAAGCCCTACCAAACTATTTCAAAAAAATATAAGCTGCTTGCCCTCACTAATAAAAAACAGCAATCCCTCCCCTTCTGTTACCTACTTTTACTCATATCTTCGGTATACCTCAATACAAGCACAGGAAAGGATTATTCAATCAAAACCGGGCTATCGCCCTATTCTCTCTCAATTGCCTATCCTTTATAGATGAGGGGGAGTACCTTAGCAGTAGCTTCCAACACTTAAGATTGACCTCCTCAAGTGCTAGATATGAATGTTTTATGAATTTCATACGGGACTACCGCTTACGCCCCTAAAGTTCACTTCTGACTTACCAAAGAAGTTTACTAAAGAAACTGACCTAAGCATAGCTCTCTCTCTCAAATACAAATGCCAAGAAAGAGATTCCTTGGATAAGTGGAAAAATGCCTTTCATTTCTCTTTTAAGGCGTTTGTCCTACTTATAGTATCAGTCCTCCAGCCTATCGAAATTCGTGTTTTTATTAACCAACAACACATGCACTTTGTTGGCACTAAAAAAAAAGGTTATTCAATCCACTAGTGCAACTGAAGGTGCGTAGCCTCTTCTGAACCGAAACAAGAAAGAGCTCATAACCACTGCTTGTGAACAGCTCTCCTCAACTGAAGGCGCACCTACTGTTACTAGAAGTCTAGTCTCTTTCAGGTCCAGTTTCGATCTCGAACTAACGGCCGGAAGAGAGATTCTTCAGAAAACCCGATTTCCTGTCCTGTCTTAAGAACCTGACTCAAAAGAGAAAAGAAGACCGGACTAAAAGAGATATCACTTTCGACGATTGAACTGCACTTTATCCAGATTGGAACTGGATTTGAACGTTTTTGGATCCTGTTTAGAGCCGGCTTTCACTCCACTTTCCGGAATCCTTGCTCCTGGCTTATATTCACATAGGCCACTCATAAGAATAAGACGTTCAACTCCCACGTATAATTGAGAGACTCAGAATATCAGTGCCTTGGGTAAATGCCTACCTTCGGGAGAATCTTACCGAACGAGTTTCAAACCTGTCCTCTTCGCTTCCCAAGATATTTAGGGAAAAGGGCCTTGTCGGCCACCGCTTGCTGACGATGGAACGCATCGTCAATTAAAAGTCCTCGCGTTGGACAACGTTGGAAAGGTAGGTGTTCGGCATGTCCCTTGCTTGCGAACTTATTGTTGAGGGCGGGTAGCTTTGGAGATCCCATTCCTCACGTTTACCGTTGTCCCCAGACTTCACTCTTTCAACACTTGTATACTTTCTAAATAGTCAGGCGTGCCCCTGTCTCTGTCTCTAACAAGTGTGTGTGATCCACCGATTGATTTACTTAGTGACTCTTTCTTACCGCTGGAGTCCCCATCTCTTAAAGCCAACTCAGACTTCCGATCCATCCCTTGTTTTTGCCGATTGAAGAAAGCCAACTAGGGTCTCATCAAACAAGCGAGAAAAGGCCCTTTCTATGTTATGTTATTAGTAACCTGCAAGAAAACTAAAGCGCTAACGAGCAACGGCTTTCGCGCAGCTCAATCCGTTGCTTGTTGCTTTCGAGCCGGAGGGTAGTCAAGTAGTCCGTGAAGGTTAAATCACACTTGTGTTAAGCAAGCAGAGTAGTCAAGCCAGAGAGGCAAAAAAAGCAAGAAGCGGTTTTCGTTCGATCGACAAAATAAATCGTACTTTCACTGCTGTGGACCGGCTTTCATAAAGCACCTTTGGGCAGCAGCTACTATTGGGATCCAATTCCGAGATCAATTCGACAATGAAACTCTTCAAGCAATGATCTTATCTATGTCATTTCTCTTGATGCGATACAAAAGACGACTTTCGAGAGTCACTTAGCCCCTTGACCTCTTCTCTCAAAAAAGACGCTGTGTGGGCAAGTCGATCAAAGTCAGAGCGGGGAGGGAATGTTTACAGTTGTTGTAGTACGACTTTGAATTTCCTGTTCGGTCTTTCAAGTTGTAGTCAGCTGCGGGCTAAGAAGCCTCGTAGTCAGACTTAACATTGATTGAAGCAGCTGTTGGAGAGAAGGCACCAGTCAGACCTGCAAGCACCAGGTAGTACGCAGCGGCAGTTTTCAATCATACAATGTGTACTCGTAGTCTGACTTTTAGTGGTAGTCAGCTGTCCTCGTTCTCCTCTTTTCATTGCCCTATTGAGTAAGGGTCGGTGTTTGCAAAAATGTCGAGCCGACGGGGTCAGGTACCAGTAGTGACAATGGCAAAGGGGGGGAGCTGGACACTAGTTGTGCTAGTGGAATGACCCAACTAGACCTAGTCAGCCCGAACCGTTTTGCGGTTCTAGAGGACCCTGAACAAGAAGAGGCAAAGATGCCAGATCTGGACACTGCGGAACCGGAAGAGATTGCTCAGGATGAGTGTCTGGGTAACAAAGCCGAGAAGGGTGTAGTCAAGGTGCGAGTTTAACGAGCGAGGAGAGTGATTTGGCCCATAGAAGCGAGGATCTGGAAGAGAGGGTTGATACTGGGTCAACTATGGCAGTGACTGAGGGGGACTTGTTCTGTGATAAACAAATGACTCCAAACAAGAACCTCAGGGCAGCCAATCCTAAGAAAAGAGGTGAACCTGAGAAGAGCAGTAAAAGTAAGCATTCAGGTGATGGTGCTATGACCTTAAAGGTGGAAGATCCTCCCCTGGTTCTAACCACCCTGAATGAAGAGTGGGCGAACAAAATGCAGAACATATCAGAGATGTTGAAAAGAGGGGGGAAGGGGAAAGTCAAAGCCAAAGAACAAAAGACAAATAAGGGCTGCACAAGACGAAAAACCAGAGGCAGCGCTAAGGTGCGAGGGGAATGTGAAAACAACAATAGTTCCACATGAAGGTCCAACTATGGAATGGAAGAAGGATCGGTAAAGTCGAGAAGCAGAGAGAGGCCAAAGATTATATAAGAGCGCAAGAGGCAGATTTGATTGGCTTGGTTGACGGCTGGCGAGCTTAGCTTAGAGAAAAGGTTAATTCTAGTTCCTTTCGGGCAGCGCGAGTGGAAAGCCCTACAAAGTAAGCCCTCAAAGTCTTTAAGTTAAGGAAGCCGAGTTGAACAGAAGATAGAGTTTCAGTTCCAGTGAAAGCCCCTACTCCCATAAAGTTGGAAAGTGAAGTTCAAGTGCTGAAGTCAAAGAGAAGTTTCTTATTTCTGTGACCGCGAGTTGCAATAAGTACTTTAAAGCTCAACAAGGAAAAATACAACCTTGCTAAAGCAGATCAGGAAAAAACCTTATTCCGGGCGTGAGCCATAGCACAGGGACTCTCGGTTGGTCGTAGAAATGAAAGAGTTAACAGTTTTCGCTAGTGAAGCTTTAAGAGATAGGGCAAGTAGTCTACGACTATCCTTGCTTTGTTGCCGGCTTTCATAGTCAAAAAAAGAAGTCGCTTTCCCCCTTCCTTTAGGGATGAATTCCCTAATGCCGATCTGGCCTGGGAGGATAAAGGCAGGAAGTGGGATGAGAAGTGTCAGCAAGCGTTCGAGCAGATCAAAGAATGTTTGATGAACCCGCCTGTTTTTGTTTTGGTCCCGACGCGACCAGGAAAGCCTCTGTTACTGTACTTGTCTGTTATAGAAGCGGCAATGGGCTGTATGTTAGCACAGATGGATGACGAGGGAATCGAGAGGGCTGTTTACTATTTAAGTTAAGTAAGAGGATGTTGGCTTATGAGGAGAATTCTTCTGCGATTGAGAAGACTTGCTTGGCATTGGTATGGGTTACGAAGAAGTTACGTCATTACATGCTAGCTTACCAGGTTATCATTATCTCTAGGATGGATCCGTTGAAGTACTTCGATCCAATCAATCGATCGATCAAGAGGCTAATCTCTTTTGTTTAGGCCAGTAGCTAAAAAAAAGTCCTCGCTTTCTCTTGAACAAGGGAAGGACAGCATAGCATTAGCTTCAATTGAACAAGCTCAACCTTGAAAAAGAAAGGGGGTAGGCCGAAGAACCGTTGAACGCTTCAACTTGGCCACTGAAGAAGGCGAAGGCTGGGCAAGAGACTGGGCCAACTTACTGCCATGCCATGGTTGAAGCTTTAAGCTCTATAGACGGAACTCTTTTTTAGGTATTAGAGGAGAGAGGACACCACTCAGCACCCCACGGAGCGGTAAGGTTCAATGCCTAACAAAAACAAACGGCCAAAAGAAAAAAAAAATGTATGGCTGAGAGGAGAAGAAAAAGAACGCATGCATGGAGTCTGTCGGAAATTATAAAATCTATGAAAAGACATCTAAGGCTAAGAAAGAATTCAAGAAAGTTCATTACTGAGAGAAGTGGTGATCTCGTCTTGCTTGCTGGGAGAGAGGAAGCTTCCGGACCACCTTTTTCAGCCAGATAGCGAGCGATCACTCAGCAATGAACACTAACTGAAAGCGGCCGAGAATGAGTACCTATCCCTTACGGGAATCGAACCCGTGTCTTCGACATGAAAAGACGATGTCCTAACCACTGGACGAAAGGGACCAAAAAGCCATTCTTCATATACCTCAGCTCCGAGAATAGAAGTGGTTCGTTTTCTTTCTATACGCAATTCACGATTTCGTTTGTGTTCATGTTGGCGATTTCTGATGTGAATTCGGCGGGTCGTCCCCCCTTCCTACGGGTTCCCCCACCTACCCAGTGATACACCAACCACGCTCCTTTCCTTTCTCCGATCATAAAGTCCCCTGATCTCTTTCTTTGTCTTTCATCCCCCCCTGAACAGAATAAGTAAGGCCCCGTTCTTTCTAATTCAAAAAAAAAAAAAAAATAGGGGCGGGGCGAAGCGCCCGTTTGAAGTGTCGAAGGCCTATGCTAAAGTAAGAAAGAAAGTACGTTAAGGTTACGAAGTCACTTTTTCGAACTATAAAGAAAGGGAGGCTAAGGGCTTACTTTGTAAGGTCAGCTGATTAAGAAAAGCTTAGGTTATGAAATCGCTTAGCCGTTAATTAATTAATTAAGTAGTAGTGAGGCGTCAGTACGGAGTTGCGTCAGCTGTAGATATAGACTAGGCTAAGGGACGGACTTCATCTCTTCTATTCTCTTTACTTACACCTTAAACTTCCGCTGAGTCTAACGAGGCTCGGGTGCGGAGCCTTCCACTGTGGACCGAGACTACGCAAAGGTAGAACACCATAGAAACTTCGCTGACTTTATCATAAACCTTGATTTCGCTACGCTCAATAAGAATCCAGAATAGCGGAAATCGGTTCGTGTTCCGCTTCCAAAGTAAGTCGTCTTTGCCCAAGTGTGAACTGCAGACGACTCTCCAGTGATTCCATTCCTTCTTTCTTGACTTCTGGGTCAACCCAACCCGCATGGGAAGAAGAGGGTCAGCCAAACAGCGGGCAGCTCCATTTTTTACATTTGCTGAGGCAGACCAATTAGGCATTTTAGAAAAGGGAAGGGAACTTCTCACCGAAGGGGGCAGTAGGAATGAAGGAGGCGGGAAGCTACCGCTTCTAGAATGCAAGCTTATCCTTTACTTTTTTTTTAGAGCTATTGAAATAATAAAAAAAAAATTGTTGGATGAAGTAATCGGAGTGACAAATGGTTACGGTTGCGGAAACCGGAGAAAGTCGGGAACCGTCGGTTACCTTTTGAATCAAAGTAGCGACAAGCCGAGTACTACGGGGGAAGCAAAGCTTCGTAGACAGCTTCGCTTCCTCGTCGCTTCTTTCTGGCGACTAGCTTCTCAAGTGGGTGGCTTGGTAAGCAACAAGCTACCTTCAGCATCGGTAAAATCCCTATCAATAAATAATAGGCCGGAATGGTGGGGAAGGAGGCCCCCCCTACTTCAATGGAAAGGGGGGAATCGCCGTTTCACAGCCGTTCCTCTACAACTACCTTTCGCCCAACATGATCACAAACGAAGACAGAGAATTGCGTAGATAGGAGGACGAAACGCCCACTTGTCCTGATCGGAACGATTGAAGAAAGAAAGAGAATGGTGGCCCCTTTCGCCCAGGGGACATCGTCGGAGAACAATGTCGGGGACAGGGTGAGAACCTTCCGTTGGTTACGCCCTTTAAGTGTTGGTTCTTCCATATTTAGATATGGAGATAGATCCAGAGATAGAGATCTATATCTAAATATCGATAGATGGATATATTGAGAAATGGATATTGATCTGGTTTCAAGATCTATGAACAAGAGAGATCCCTAAATATCCATTTGAAAAAAGAGATGAATAAATAGATAGGGCGGAGCCAGCTGAAGGAAGGTCGCGTTAGCGCCCCTGCAATCTTTCTAAAGTAAGAAGCGCGAAACTTGACTTTGAGAAAGAAGGGCCTTCTATTAGAATATTAGTAAAGGCGCGTTAGCCTATCTAAAGGGGCTTCTTCAAATATCCCATAAAAAAAAACAGGGGCTTCTCAAAGCTTGTAGTTTAGGGGTGCGTAGGTTTGGAACCCTATACAAGGGGCTAGCGCGCAATGGCTTTCTCTGAGAGGGGCTACCTTCTTCAAGCTTCGCTTGCTGCTTTTCATTTTGATAGGAGTAGTAGGTGCTTGCTGCTCGCTTGCTGTCTACTAAACGAGCCTTCACTGCCCGCCCGGCCCCGTTTCTTTAATCTTAAGTAAAGTGAAGTCAAATCAATGAAGTGAACAGCCCAACCTCTTTGTTTGAAGCTTTTCCAGAATGTTACTTGTTGAAGCTTTGCTTCCCCTAATTCCAAAGCACAACAATAGACTTGCAACTATAGTATAGGAAAAAGCTTCTCTTTGATAGCGGTCATAGGGGGGTTCAGAAAGGATCTGATCGTAGATAGAGACTGAAACCGGGGGTAGGGGCGGATGTAGCCAAGTGGATCAAGGCAGTGGATTGTGAATCCACCACGCGCGGGTTCAATCCCCGTCGTTCGCCCATCAATAAATGGACCATTTGTTACGGAGACACAAGACAAACCTAGAAAGCATTTTTTCTGCAATTCATCTCTTGGCTTTCAAACGCATCCAAGCAATTGGTATCCGATTAAAACATAGAAAGCATAGATTCGCGTCGCCTACTTGCTGAAAGCACAAATGGAATGGCTGATCATTTCTTGTATGAAGTTTTTAAGACCTCACTAATCAGCCTTACACTTTTTAGTTCATAATGAATGAAATGAACCCCCAGATGAAGAGAAAATCTCCCCTCCCTTTTACTAAACCATGGGGAGCCCCGAGTAGTTTACCGGGCAAATTTAGTTGTCGTGACGATATCTTTCTTAGTGGAAGATCGGAAAAGACTTCTCTTCATCACGAGACTGATCGGATCTGCCGTAGACGCCCGAGACCTCCACAAGGCAGGCTAAAAGAGTAAGAGGACAACAAGAGCAAAGAGTTATGCTTTCATTTCTTTGTTGAGATTTCAATTCGGCACTCGGTTCCTTCGTCTTAAGTAAAGTGAAGTTTACTTTTTCGATTTTGAATTCTTAGTCGAGCTGATGGCGAGATCGATTTTTTGGTCGAGGTTCAAGAGAAAAGAGAGGAACCACCGCCCAATGGTGCTTTTACGAAAGTACGGTCGCCGGTGGCTAATACCTTCTCGACACTATCGAACCCGAAATCCACTCTCAATCGCTCTTTTTAGTGGGGAGGAATTCTTTTCGTATCCTGGACTTAAGGAAGGCAAAAAAAAAGTGCCCTATCTGCCTTGTTGTGATAGGGGGTGTTTGTTTTCAAGTCAAGCTCCGTATCCCTACCTCTTTTTAGGTTGGCATAACAAAGAAAGAGAGTGCCAAGAAACAACACATACCCATCACTTTTGGAAGGTTCGGAATCGTCAGGGAGCCCTTATAGACGTAAAGACTTTACTTCACTGAACCGGCACTACTATTTGTCGGCTCCTACCACTCGTCCCTCGTCTGCTTGTCGAGTGCGTCCTCGGCCCTTGCTCGTCTCTAGTAGCCGATCGAGTTTCTTCGCCCCTCTCCCGCTTATTGATTAGGGTGAGTCACTCAAGTCCCTTGTCACTCGACTCTCTTTTACGAAAATCCCGGGGTTATGCGTTTTTCGGAAACTAAAGTCGCTCGTCAAGCTAAAAACAGAGGAGTTCCCTCACTACGAAAGGTGTCCCATGGACGGACGAGTTTCTAAACTACGAAAGATATGGAGCGGATGGCGTACTGATAGATCTCCTATTCGTTCTGGATCCAGCTGAAAAAGCCCTTTTTATATTAGTAAAGCGCTAACGCGCCCCTTATTGAAAACTAAAGTAAAGCCGAGAAACTTGACTTTCAGAAAGCAACAGCAACCTATCTTACTAATAATAATGAAGGGGCTTGGCTCGAAAGGTTTACTAGAGCAAGGGTTGATCGAGCTTCCCGAAACTAAGAAACCGGATGAGGTGGGACGAGTAGGAGATCAAAAAGACTTCAAATTCCATCGGGTTAATAGTCATCCGATAGACGATTGTTGGATTCTTAAAGATCAGATCCAAAAGTCATTAAATGATGGTGTCATTGAAATAGACCCTCCTAAGCAACCTGTGGTCACCTCAAATCCGGTATTTGTAATAGTTGGAGATATTCTTTGCCCGATAGCTGAGATCTCGCCAAGCATAGCCTATTCTAGTTCTAGCACCGGAAGAGCCATTTCAGAGGCTCAAAATATTATGAAAAATATATTCAAGGAGAACGGAGCACTCGTGTTAGCCGGGAAGCGCCAACGACGATTGATTGCTATGCAGGCGGCCCTTGAGACGAGGTTATATCAAAAAGAAAAGAATAAGCATCGTCAGAACGATCCGAAGAAAATAGGCAGGGGGCAAAGACCAAAGAAAGAGCAAAGGAACTCAGACTCACCTAGTGAGTATATGGATTTCGTGTCTAAGTTACTGATGATTCCGTAGAACTTGTGACAAAGGAAGCAATGGGGGAATTGCCTTAAGAAGTTGACAATAAAGAGGTGGTGCCTTTATAGAGGAGGGTAGCTAAGGGTGTGGATGAAAAATGAGAGATAGACAGGCCACTTCATCTCAGGATACATCCAACGATGCACAAGAATCAGATTCCGACCAACTCTTGAACTCCAGAGACCCAAACAAGGCCTGCTTTTCCTCTCTTTAAGTACGGTTACCTATTTTCTTATTGGGTTAACAATCTTATCCACCAGGATATTTAATTCCCGGTACGACGGAGAAGGAAAGCCATACGAACATTTGGTACTCTTCCTTCAAAGATGTGGAGATAGAGCCAGAAGTGAGGCTTTGTGCCTTCGTCAATTTCCATTATCATTGACAGGTGCTGCTCTTACATGCATGGCTAACGCCATAAAACCATTCCTACTTGGGATGCTATGGTCACAGCATTTCTAAGAAGATTCTTCTATAGATATTTTTTAGAAGGGAACCACGGAAGAATTCAGATTAGAAATGTTGAATACATCGAAAATGGTCAGGAAGAAGAAGAGCTCTTAGGGATAGAAAGGGACAAAGGGAAGATGAAGTCAATAAGCCTGAAGATGCTGAAAACCAAGATGAATTTGACGAAGTCTCCATTTGCTATTCTTTTGTTGAGAAATTTTTGTTGATTCCACAAGCCTTGAAAGTCCCACTTATGTTGAATTCGAAACACATAGCTCCTTATCCAGAATGGATGGAACATGTCCCATATCCCCCTGAATGAATACCAAATCCCTAACTTTTTTCCGGTTTAATGCCGGAGATGACGCATTGGCTTATATTTGGTCTATTTTCAACAAGAGTGTGGGGTAAGAGCTGCTGTCGAGGCTCTCTGTTGCAAACAATTTTGTTACTCGCTTATGGGAAGAACCCTTATTTGGTATGATAACTTCGCCTGGGGATCCATACCGACATGGGGAGCTATGGTGGTAGCTTTTCTAAAAGAGTTCGGAGCAAGAAAGCCCCCTCAAGGATGGAATATTCCAAATCATGAATGGAGTGATTCCGATGATGATTGGGACTTCCAATCTGAACAACACCGACGGTTCTCATACTTCTTCAGTCTCAGGGGATGTGGAGAGTGCAGCATTTGACGGCCGGACCTATAAAGTTGATGAATTTTTTTAAGGTAGAGTCTAGTCTTATCATGCCAGATGGTTCAGATTTCTTTATAACCCAAGTAAACCAGACGGAGTTACGATCTGGCAAGAAATTACCTCCCGTTCCGAATTATGGTAAAAATCTTGTGCAAGAGTTGTCTCAGTCTAAGAATAGATCATCCCCAAATCCTGAAAGTCCCGTCCAGGATCATGGTCTATCGCAAAATCAAAACCCTGGGGGGCATCCCTATAGACCGAAGTGCTGGGGGCATCCTATAGAGCCAAAACGCAGTTACCCAACGAGGGAGACCACGAATGCTTGCTGGTCAAACATTAGCGGCTAATGGACAACATGTTCGCTATGACATATTAGCTCATCTCAAAAAGATTCCTGCACTTCTCAGCGTATACGATGCATTGAAGATGTCTGCAGAACGTTGGATGTGCCTAGTATACGCATTAACGAACCCAGAGGAGTTTTTTTTGAAGTTAACCAAGTTGAGATGAGAAGTAGTGAACCAACTTTTTCCGAGTGTTTGGCTTTGATCACGTTTACGGACGATTACTTGCAACCAGGACTCATGTTGCATAACAGGCCTTTGTTCATTTCAGGATACCTTAATGGATTGGAAATAACAAGAATCATGATAGATGGGGGATCGGCTGTTAATCTCCTACCTTTTAGAATGCTAAAACGTCTCGGGATTGCTATTCATCGATTGGCCCCAAACAATCTACTTATCCAAGGATTTAACAAAAGTAGGCAGAGGTCTCCGGGCATTGTACGGTTTGAATTAAAGATCGAGGAGTGGTACAATTTTTCCTTTATGTCATTGATGCGGAAACATCAAACAATGTTCTACTTGGGCGGCCTTGGATGCATGATAATTGTGTCGTCCCTTCTACCTATCACCAATGTTTCAAGTAAACCAAAGGTGGTGAGCAGAAGAGGGTGAAAGCAGATGCGAATCCTTTTTGCGAAGCAAAAGCGCATTACGCATCTGCTAAATATTTTTTTTCCGAAGATGAAATAAATGCTACAAAGCTCAAAGAGAAAGAGATTTCGACCTCAGACGACAAATCGACCCCTATGATGCCATCAGAAGAGAGGCTATGAAATAGGTGAAGAAGTTCGAAAAGTTGAAGATTAAGCAAAAAACTCCTGATACGAAGAAGGCCCCCAAAAAGCCTGCTTTCCGTTTCGTCCCAAAAAGTCACAGGAAGGATGGTGAGCCAGCCCTTATGCCAATTCAAGATGAGAGTTCCACTTCGCTTTAAAGGATAGGGGGGGATATCTGAGTCGATAGGGCCATATTCAAAAGGGAGATAAGTGGATTGAGCGTACTTTAATGCAAAAAAATAAAAAGAACTTCAAAAATTCCTCATCCCCCCGAAACATGATCATCATCCTAAAACCATCCGGATGCATCACTTGGAAATGCTTGGGCCAAAACCAAGAGCTAAAGGAGATGGGAAGTTAGCTGACACAAAGGAGCTTTACTAATAGAAAGGGGCTTAAGATATACGATTCGAAAGCTCTTCGAATGATGCAAGCAATGGGATACTCAATTGAGGAAGCCCAAGGGTTGTACAATGGAAGAGGAATGTTAGCACCGTTTGACGCCATGTATTCTCCAGCACAAAAGAGAGCTCTCTTTGAAGATCCAGAATGCGGAAAGGTCTTTAGGCGGCCGGGCTTAGGGTGTGACGAGAAGGTTGAGGTACCCGAGCAAGATAGTCACATGTTCGAAGATGATAAAAAAGTCTTCCACATTTCTGAGGAACATGATTCTGATGAGGATGACGAAGTTAAGAAAGAAAAGGAAAAAGAACTAGAGCTATTTGAACAGCACGAACAACTTTGACTCGTCTCACCAGCTACTGGATAAGCAGTCAAAGAAACTACTTCTACTTGAATTTAAATAAACAGGATTTTGTTTCAATTCAATGCATCCGGCGTTGAGGAAGAGGAATAGGATCAGTCTTTTGTGAAAGTGCCCCACCCACAGTCTGACCAAGAAAACCTCCTTTCTCGATTCCGATCTCAGCCCTAAACATCGTATCGATCGTTTAGCGGCCTTCAAACGGCCTATCCGTTGCCTTTTGATTCAGAGGCTCATCAGATCTATTTTTCTACGCGCCCCAACTCTCGTAAACTCGGATTACCCGCCCCACTTGGCTGAATTTACATTCCGACTTCTTATAGTCCAAGTAAAGGATGAGGGGTGCCCTAAATGTGTGCGGTAGCACTCCTTATTTCCAGAAAATAGAAGTAGAATGAAAAGAGGCGCAAGCTTGTAATCTTCGATTTTCCGCCTTTGAAATGAACTTTTGCTCTTGTTTGATGTGACAACTCAGAAAAGCTCTTTGCCTAAGGTTTCCGTAACTAAAAAGGGGCAATCCAGAAGGAAAATGACAGAAAATTACAATAGCTAAGAAAAAGATAAATGACTCTTAACTTAGCAAAAATGTAAAGCTCTTCCGACCTGGGCAATGATTCAGTGATCTCAGGGCGTCTATCTGCAGGAAAAGCATCTACTTCGGCCGAATCGACTAGATTGACTCTTTTAGGGGATGAACGGACCACAGGATGAACTTGTTCGTTCACTGCGACGAAAGGGTTCCCTTTCTTCTTCTTCTTTAGAGCCGCGATCTCAACGATATGGTCCCTAGTGTATCTCCCCCAAACCTCTCTTATTTCCCTGTCCTCCGAAGTGAAAAAGTAACAAAGTTGTCCCCAGCTCTATCTCTTGTTTTGGTTTTCTGCCCTTTACTAATAGCTATTAGTAAAGCAATGACCAGTTTCTTTCTTTCAAGACCTCCAATCCGAATCCGAACAGACCTATTAGTCAGTCTATCTTTGGAAGAATCTACATTTGAAGGCCTGGGTGAAGCATTCCGGAAAATGAAATAAACATACCACTGGGAATACCCCTATCGTAGATCAGAATCATATGGTTAAGGTCCCGGCACTCAAGACCGTACGGCTAGTGAGACTTATGAATAGGTTAGCTCGACTTATCATCCGAAAAGAGTGAAGAGAGGAACCTTCGGAGCTCCTCTTCTATCGTATCGATTGAGCGGTTTATATCTTCTATCATCTCCGTAGAGGGTTCAGTCTCCACTATTTTCAGTCCGTATTGATCTCTCTTTTACCTACGTCTGTAGCAGATCTCAAGGGCATGGCGGCAAAGGAATAAAACCTCTCTTTTACGCCTGTTCTGTGATTACCCTTAGTAGAGTAGTCCCATCAGAAAGAGGTGAGGGTTGTAAAGTCTATCTACCAGTACTAGACTAAGACTGAAAGCAGATCTTCAAAAAGCGGATCCGAAAGAGGAACTTAATACCCGCACGTGCGTACTTTTTTAGAGTAGCGGGAAAGGAGGAACAAATACGGGTTCTGCAGCCCATACCTCACCGATTCGGGTTCGAGTACCAGATGAGACAGCAGCTCGGAAAACTACATGCATCCGGCCAAGGAACCAAAATTGAAGTAGAAAGGGCTCGCCCTGTTGGGGAGCTGAACCAAGACTTTGTAGAGGTTGTTTCACATCAAAGAAAAAAAGAGAAAATTCCATTTCTTGTTCAGCGATTGGCTAATTGCTAACTACTGAATGAACTCGTACAATGAATGAAAGCTCTCCCTCTGTTGAGAAAGGGCCAAGCTGCTCTCAAGATGCTTCTTTTCTTTGAAACCACAAATGAAAGGAATCAGATCAGTAGCAAATACAGAGGCTATTACGGAAACTACTATATATATTCTCTTCTTTTTGTTTTTCGCCTTAAAGAACACCACACGCGCAAGTCGGCCCAAGACTGAGTTCAATCCTCTCCTTTCGGCCCAACATAAAGCTAGCCTATAACAACTCTTCCTTGGACTTGGCCCTAGGGTGACTTCATATCAAATAGGTCTTTCCCCTGCTGTATCCCACAAGCCTTCCCAACAGTCGGTTGCCCTCCGTTCGCTGTCTCTTTCCCAATAGTCTCTGCTAAGCCGCTACCCACTCCAGAGAAAGATTCGAGAGGGGTCGACGAAGTTGACTGAGCCGATAGACGCTTTTTCGCAGTTAGTTACACCAACCCTTTTCTTATTCTATATGAGGATGTTGAAAGTCACATTCTGCATACATCAAATTGGCCATAGAAAGAGCTTTTCTCCTAAAGTAAGTAGAATCCTTAGTCGGATCAGTTTGCCCCAGAGACAGGGGCAGATTCAGTCACGAGCAGCCCCTACCCGATGGTAGCCTACTCGTCCATAATAAGGGGTGGTAGTTCCCCTAACTCAGTGAGATCCGGGATCAGAGTTTCAGTCGGTCGTAGCCGAAGCTAACTTCCACCCTTTCCTTTCATGCTCTTTCTCACGGGAAGTGGAATCTGGCCAATAAAAGAAGCCTTTGTCTTTTCCGGGAACATCTTTCTCCTCACTAAGTGGCTGCACACACCAGTCTTACAGATAGAGTCAAGCACGAGACGGGTACGTACTTGTTCTTTTCAGCATGTGCTAGCAAAAGGCTATCTGCGGTGGAATTCGTTGTTTTGCTGGTCGGCTGAGGAAAAGGCAAATGTTATTTGTAGGGATAGACAAGGCATGATTTTCGTCTTGATGAAGTGTAGAACGGGGTTGTCTTTCCATTGAGCCGGGGAGACAATCCACAGCGTAGTCAGTGTCCATTATTGGAGCACGACCTAGTCTGCTAGTCGCCTTAAACCACCCGAAGGAAGCTACTATACGGTCTCTTTTAAGCAGCCTAGGCAGAAGACTATGTGGGGAGTTTCCCGAGACGCTATTCCGAAAGCAATAGAGTAAGGCTCGTACCATTTACAAACTCATTCGAGAAATAAAGAAAAAAGAAGTCTCCTTATTAGCTTCATAAAGTAGACGTCCTTCTTGTAACAGGAAAGTCAAGAAAAAGGGTATGTCCTTTGTACTTTAGGTTGGAATACTGCCTTCGGTATTTAAAGATAAAAGGAAAAGTATTCGCGAATGGTTCTTTTTAAGGTTGGGTTAGGTACCGGGTATAGAGGGCAGCGTGGAGATTGCATCTTTCTTTCGGGAGTTGGGTCTGGAAATAGGGGATAGGAAAAAGAGTGTTCCTTTTTTCGACCTATTCTTCCCGAGTGATTTTCGAAATGTAGAGATTACACGCCGCCCCGAGAACTCTCTTTGTGTTGAGAGAGATTTCCGGGGTTGTTCTTCCTATCATTCCAATAAAAAAAGCAGCCAAGCATTCCTTTCGAGCGGATGTCCGGATTTCTCTAATACAGACAGCCAGGAGACCTAGCCCCCGGAGGAGATACCAGAGCAGAGGGAGGGCCCCAACCTTGCTGATGGCTTGTGTCATTGGGCGGGGGAAGGCAATGTCTCCTCATGTCGAGAGTTAGTGGGGGTCTTATGGATACGTTGAGGTTTTGCTCTTATCCTCTATTTTCGACTCTGGTTTTAGAGGAAGAAAGGGGGCAGCTAAAAAAAGAGCTAGGAAAGATAACTAGTCCGGAAAACCTATTCCCCTAGACTCCCGTCTCGGACATTAACCCTTAGGGCAAGAAGTTCCTTAACAACCCTCGAACACTGTCTTGCTAAGACCGGATATGCCGAATCTGAGCTGAGAGATGCTAGGTCTCGTCTAAGCCCTTGCCCCTCTAGAGATGAATGTGAAACCTCTTCTTTTGATTCACTTGCAGCATCTAGCCTTTGAAACCAATTACCATGTGATGTAATATCAATCCCATAAGCTCGGATTTATGGTTAAGAAGTTCCTTGACTTACTATGAATCGCATCTCTCAAGTGAGAAGGATATGATATATATTGGGCATTGCCTTCCCTTACTTACTAAGTAGGCAATCAATCAGTCCAGCCTTTTCTGATTCACGTGGCAAAGAAGCCCATCTAAGAGCCTATGAATGTGCAACTGACTAGGGCCAAATATAAAGAAATGGGGCTATTTCTATTCCGAGTTGGCCATTTTATTCTTGTCCGAAAGTCAGTGCCCCAGCTGAGTCAATAGCTGCCTAAGAGCCTGTGTCTAGCCAACCGGTGGAGACCCAAGCAGCAAGAACAAGAGGGCATTTTCGAACAAGAACAGTAGCGAGAAGTTGCCTAGCCTTGCTAACGGTTTTCAACCTTTATACCTCACTCAGGGCATAGCTCGAATCTAAAAAAGTTTTTGAAAGTGTTCAGAAATCGTCTGTGAACAAATCGGCTCTTGCAAGAGAAGACAGATCCATAGGCAGCAAAAGAAGACTTGAAGCGGTTGGCATGAGCTATTGAAGATGTCTTTAAAGGTGCTTTTTAGCCACTCGAGATAGGCACTGTGAAAGAAAGAGTGAGATAGACGTCTAAGATAAAGTGCTAGCCAGCAAGCATTCCTTTAGCCATGAATCCGATTCGGGGAGCATATAAATGGTATGCCAACACCTTTTTTTCATCTTCCTATTGAGTTGTCTTTTGAAGAGTACGCCCGGTTCACCAGGTATCGCTTACTTATGACACCTCTTCCGTCGTTTTTGGCCCCCAATGCCACCACCACAATTGATCTTTTCCCGATCGAGAGAGTGAGGTTCTTTGCCTTTACGAGTTGAGTAAACGAAGCACTCGGCTCCCACTTTCTTAAAATAAGTTTCCTGTGCTTGTCTTGTATTGAGGACACCCTCCCACTGCTATGAGAAAAAGCACTTGGCTCTCATTCCATCTTGAGTATAATACCTTCCGCGGTTAAGCCATCACTTCATACCCTTCGTGTCACTAATACTCATGTGCAGAAACTGAGAATTTCTTTCCTCCACTGACACGGAAAAATTCACTCCTTTCCATAGAGCCCAAATACCACCCGAGTAGCCATTAGCCTCAATTCTATGATGAAACTGAAAACCCAGCTTCAAACAAACTTTCCCTTTAATAAAACTTATTTTGTCACCCTAGGAAAACTTTTCAAGTGCCTTAAAACTGGCCGTAGAATTAAGAATTGGAAATTGATGGATAGGGTTCTTTCTGGTTGACTTTCCAAAGACACTAGGCATAGAAGGCTAAGGGCGGAATAAGCGCTATTAGTACAAATGAACTGACATGACATATTAGCCCTTGCTTACAGGAGTAGCCTGCACTGGTCTTGATTGAAAGAGTGTTGTTTCCCTGAGGAGGGTTCCACCGGCGTTTATGGATAGTCCTTAAGGGCTTCCTCTCTTACTATCAGAGTAGGATGGCACTGGTATTGACTTTATTGACTTTCATTTTGTTCCGTAAATAGCTTAGCTTAAAAGCTTCTTCATTTACTGAAAGGAAAGGCTAAGCTGCTTCCTCTGCTTATATATATTATATGGCAAGCAAAACATTAGCTCTTGCTTGCCATATTACTGGTTCTGGCATACTGGACTTACTTATTAAGCACTCCACCCTCGGCTCAAATAAGACCAAGCCAATTTCGATTAAATAAAGAAAAGGTGTCATACGGCTTCATCAGGATAGCGCTGTCATCCTAGCATAGATCTTTCTGCGTAGAGATGGATTCTTTCTTTCTTCTATAATAATATCGTTATACATTTCTCCTTTGCCTTACTGAAAGGCTGTTCAAACAATGAAGCTGAGTACGAAGCGCTCATTGCCGGCCTCCTGGTAGTCAACCAAATTGGTATAAAGGTCCTCATGATCCTATGGGAATTCGCAGTTAATCATTCGCCAACTCTAGGGTACATTTGAAGTATGCAAACCAGAATTGTTGCCCTACCACGCCATGGCTATGGAGCTCATGAAAGAGTTCGAGCTACTCGAATTCTGCCACGTACAAAAGAAAAAGAACGACAAAGCAGACGCATTCGCCAAGTTAGTAGCCGCTCTAGCAGCCCCCCTGGTGGCAGAACATAAGTCATTATACATGACAGGGTCCTTTTTCCAGGCCGGAAAGAACAACTCCAGGATTGCAACGCTGTCACCATAGTGGAAATGGCTCCCTGCATGGAAGTATCTATTGAAGATTGGAGACATTATTTTATTAACTACTTTAAGCACGGCAGATGGCCAGAAGAAAGCCACAAAGGAACCCAGCTTCGAAGGAGGTTGCCCCAGTATGTGTATTTAAACGAAACTTTATACAAAAAGTCTTATGCTGTGGCTGAGATGTTTGTCTAGTGATGAAGCAAGGCAAGCCATGTACGAAGTACATTCAGGGGTGTGTGGTGCCCACCGGTCTGGGCCAAAGATGCGAGTTAAGCTCAAACAGATAGGGTACTACTGGCCTACAATGGTCCAGAATTGTATGGACTATGTTAAACGCTGCAACATTTGTCAAATCCACGGAGACTATATGCCAAACCCCTTGCGTCCTACCGTAGCATCCTGGCCTATCTTTCTGATGCGCTAGTACTAAACTTACCTGCCGAGCATACGAAAAGGAGTATCTTTTCCCTATCTAAGCTATATCAACATAGCCAACTAGAAAACTCATCCGCTTGTCAATTCTTGGTGTAATACTCACTTGTAAATGATTGGTGTCAGAATTTTTCACTGATCAGGTGTGATCAGTCTCATCCGTGTAAGAATTAGGAATTCCTTTTCCAACTCGTCCCGGAATGGGCGTTATGGCAAAGAACAAGAAGAAAACAAAAGGAGAAATTTGTCCAATAGTAACAAATGGTGCCTCCACAGGTTGACATCCGATCCAACCTAGTAGTAAGCAATCCGCCAAAAGCAACCAAAAGATTCCTTGGTGAATCGGGCGAAAACTTGAACTACGCACATACATACTTTTAAAAAAAGGTAAAGCTAACAGACATATAAAAACTGGTGCTATTGCGGCTACACCTCCCGATTTGTCAGGTATACTACGAAGAATGGCATGGATCGGTAGGAAATACCATTCCGGCACAATATGAGGCGGGGTGGGCATCGGATTAGCAGGTATATAATTGTCGGGATGCCCCAAAACATTAGGAGCATAAAAAATCCAAATGGAAAAAAAGATAGCAAAAGCTACCCAACCTACTAGATCCTTTACATAAAAATAAGGGTAAAAAGCAATTTTATCCATCTCTGAATGTACACCCAATGGATTATTTGATCCATATTGATGCAATGCAGCCAGATGAAGAAGACTGGCGCCTACTAAAATAAAGGGGAGTAAATGATGAAGACTAAAAAAACGATTTAAGGTGGCATTGTCCACGGAGAAACCACCCCAAAGCCAAGTCACTATGGTATCTCCTACTACAGGTATGGCGCTAGCTAAGCTTGTAATTACTGTAGCTCCCCAAAAGCTCATCTGACCCCAAGGTAGTACGTATCCTATAAAAGCTGTCACAATCATTAATAGGAATATTACAACTCCGAGACACCGAACAAATTCCCTAGGACTGCTATAACTCGCATGATATAGACCGCGAAAAATATGAAGGTGAACCACAATGAGAAACATACTTGCCCCATTAGCATGCATATAACGGAGCAACCAGCCCCCTTCAACATCTCTCATAATGTGTTCTACGCTGTTGAAAGCTAGATCCACATGAGGTGTGTGATGCATAGCTAAAAAAACGCCAGTCACTATCTGAATGACTAAACAAATACCAGCTAACGGACCGAACCCCCACCAATAACTAAGATTGCTCGGGGTTGGATAATCTATCAAATGCTGATTAAGTGTGGAGGATATAGGTTGTTTAAGAAGAGAGAATCGTTGGTTCCTTATAGTCATTTCTCTTTCCTATCGTGACAACTCTTGTTCCCCCACCTTTTTATTTAGCGTTCTGGGGCCCTACTGACTATATATATATAATATATATAGTACCCTTTCTTCCACCTCCGAAGGATGGAGGGGGTATACAGCGAAAGAAGCGTCGAAGGGGTCATCCTGGCTTACTGAAAAGTCGTCCGACTGCTCGGTGACCGAATCAGAGAGGTTTTTACCGCTTTCTCTCCAGCCCTCTCGGACTGATCATCTTGCTGGAACAAAGCAAGCTTAGGAATGAATCTAATGGAAATTTAGGTCTCTGTCCGCTTGGAAGATTTTCTTTCCTCTTCGGTGAAAGAGGGCAAAGGCGTGTGGGAGAAAGAAAACTAAAAGGAGAGAAGATTTCGTCCACCAAGCGGGACAGAGTGCGACCCCTAAGCAATTGGAGGTTCTCGATCATCTCTTGGGGTCCATATCATCTGAAAACTTTTCCTGTTCCATTAGCATAGCTAAATTTGAATAGGATGACTCAGTGTCAGGAAAAGTAAGCCCCCCTTGCCTTGATTGAATTTGGCTTCGCTGCGCCCTGAATCAATCAAAAAGCTTATTGATTTGATTCATCCCATTTCATTTAGGCGAGAGGGAGGCTGTGAGTCACCTGGGCTACGGATTTTTCGGTTGGTTGATTCTTGAAATCACCTGTTGAGAAAAAAAAAGGCCCTCGGGTCCCGACCCACAAATGAATAGGAAGCGGGGCGAGGGTCTTTCATTAAAGGGGGAAAGGGTGGGGTTTTGTTCTGGGGGGGCCACCTTGCGCAGCTTTAGAAAGGAGAGAATTTCAGAAAGTCATTCTCTCCAACCCTTTCTATCTATCTTTACTTTAGAAGTAGGGCGAGAGAAAGTCAATATGATGTGCGTTGGTTTTTCCAACGAAACTAAGCACTTTTTTTTCTTTATCATTCGAAGGGCTCAGTCCCACACTCTGACTTCAATGATGGGAACAACCTCCGCACTCCGGCGCTCCAATGAACAACAGTTCTCCGCCTTACTATATTTAGAATAGTGGTCGACCCCTCGGGAGTTACATTCGTAACTTAATGTTATGTTTACGCGGTGATATTCTATCTTTCCAAGATTACCACCCTGTACGTAGTCTATGTCTGGGGAGCATACTTGACAGGAGATAGACACGGGCGGTAGAGAGGTCCCCCAGCCCCGTTAGCATCTCCGATCCGAGATAAGGGATTACTCCGTTAGGTCTTTTCGGTCCGGAGCCGGCCGGTAATTGACCTACTTACCTTGCTTATGGACCAGCTGCAGAGCTAAGCCTTGTTCTATTGGTTTGGTGGTTGCTACCAAGACGATTTCTTTATGCCCATCAAAGGACCTCGAGATGCTAATCCACGAAAAACGATACGAGAAATTCGAAAGAACTCATATACGGAACGAGGGCGACCCGTGAAAATACATCGGTTTCTTACTCGTGCAAAGGAACTCTTTTTTGGCAACTTGGACAACTTATAACGATGTTTGTCCCGCATATCACTAGGAGGATCTTTACAAAAGGCTTTATAAAGCTTTCGTCTTAGCCGCGAGCAATCTACGTTTGTGATCTCGTATATTTCGCTTCTCCGACATCTTACTGACTTTCCCCCTCATCTTTTTGAAAAAAGCCGCTCCACGGTGGTAAAGTCTCATCTTGTGTGTTGGCCGAAGTGACAATAGTCACATTGAACCCTCGAATATGTTCGAGGATCTCGAAATGATCTTCCAGTTCTGGGGAGAATTCGCAAAACTCCGTTTCCATCGAGAATTGAATGGAGTTTTCCCGTATTTCGACCGGAGAATCTAAGAGAGACATTACTGTCGAGATTCTGACCGAAAAATTAGACATTCCATGCCCTCGGAGAGTGCTTTGTCGTGCTAGGTCACTGACATATCCTTTTTTGTCTTTATTTGACCCCAAGAATGGATTGGATCGAAACGACTTTCCTGTCGAACCCCTTTGTGTCTGTATGAATTTCTGACCGCATGGAATCTCCATAGCCAATTTTCCATTTTTGATTATGAAATCATAAGGTGCCTTTGGTACTACTCTTATTTCACACAATCCAGGAACTTCCATAACGTTGGCGTGATTCGGTTTGAGCAACGGATCCTGACGTGATACATCTTCGTAATGAAAATAGAGTGGAAACATGAGGTGGCTTTTACAGTATCTATAGAATAAGCACTGTGAACTATCTGCTTCAAAAAGATAGTTGTAAGAAAGAAGACTGAAGATTGGAATACGAATGAGATCAGAAAGGCGGGCAAACAATGCAATAGCTTCGGTTAGATGGCGGACCTCTGGTCACTGCACAGAGGGCGTATAGGAGCGCAGAAGAGAATTCCATAATTCAATTCTTATCTTTCTACTAGAATATAAAGAATGAACAAAATAAGAAAAACGAAATATCTATTTTCAATAGGGGTTAACGCCGGTTGTGGCGACGGTTGTGGCCCAGGCGCCGTTTCGTCTATTTCCCCAATGAATATGGACCATAAAAAAACAAATATGAAATGAAAGACACTACATAGAAATAGAACGATTATGGGGATGTACGGCTTAATCAATGTTTCAAATAGATATCCGATACCTTGAAAAATGAGAGCTACGAAAACGGTTCGTTTAACCAACCAATTCCAGTTGATCAACCATCTCCCGCTCTTGGGGACGAAGCTGCTTTTACAACCGAACGATTGATTATTATTATTAAAATTACGATTTTTCAGTGGGTTTTGGCGTTTATGGCGTCGTGTGGCATGTGCCACCGCTATTATCTCTTCTTTTGAATAACCACCATAAACTATAAAATCCTGTACGGACAAGAAGTAGATACAGATCGGTCCCCACCCTTTTTTGAATTGAATGTCACATTCCATGTCCTCGAACAAAGTTTTGATCTTTCTTGCTAGGAAGGTGCTTTTGGATGAATCAAAAGATTTTCATTTTACTCCACAAAAAAAATCATAATGGAAGGTGTCTTCTTTCTTTGCTTCTCCTTGTGCTATCAAGACTGATTTACATTCAAAGGTACTGCAAAGCCGCTCATGGATTGTGTTCGAATTAATACCTTTTTTTGAACTATCGTTCAGAATGAGTAAGAAATGAAAATCTTTGGCGGGTGTCATAGTAGCATTTTGTACTTTCTTTCCTCCTCTAGTCTATTAATCAAAAAAGATCCCCGAAACCGGAACCGGACAACGATTTTCCTTTCCGGATTATTCCCCGTTCTCCGCGAGAAATATATATATAATCGGGGATTACTTATTAGACTCTGAATCCATTCTCTCTCAGAGGATTCAATCTTCTTGGTAATCACCTACGTAATTTGAGGACTCCTATTTGCTTTTGCTGATCAGCACAGTTGATGGCTGAAGATAAGACTGCCAGATTGGTTTCTGCATATGTTTCAGAAGATGGATCAACCTTTCGCATGGATTTTTCCAGGTTATGCAGAAAATGTCGAATCTTGATGTGCTGACTGGACTTCAAGACTTCAAGGTCAGGTCCGCCTAAATTGCTCCCTACCTATAAATGCTTCTTAAGTAATTATGCTTCTGCTCGTTTCCCCATTCTATTCTAGACCTTTGGTCCCTACATTCCTCCTCTTTAGTCTTGCTCTTGTTTTTGCACTTACTTACAGTTAAAGCCCAATTTGAGGCCTGCAAACTTCTATCCACAACATCATTGGAATATATAGGGCTCAAACAAAAGAACTTGATGAAGAAAACTAATCTCTGGCATTGACTCAATATAAGACTGAACACAAACTGCAACGACCTAACAGTAGACAGAAAACAGTGTGTAATGACCGCAAAAAAGACAAAAAATAAACGGAGACGTGTCACCAGAGAAAGAAGCACTCTCAAGTGACATTTACAGCAGGGAAACCCCTCGGATATCTGTCGTCTTGGCCCTTGTTCGCTTTGTCAAATCATCTTTTGATTTGGCACTGCGCGCAGGAGGCGTACCCAGGTCGTTATTTCGATCGTTATGGGGTACTCGGTGATGATGTGGTCATTGCCGACACAGAAGTAGCTAGGTTGGCTCAGCACTATCTGTCCAAATTAGGTGTTAAGATTTCTTATCCGAAATCCCTAATTTCGGATAGTGGTGCTGCCTCGTTGCTAAGGCATACAACTGATATGCGAAAACAATCAGATATGTTACAGCCGATAAGCGACAATCAATAAGATATGTTGGTTTAGACTGATAATCGCAAAGAGAAGAGAAGATGCTCGCCTAAAAGGAGAGGGAAGTGAAAACTCCTATCCCTATTTTTATCTCTAAGTTATCCATGTTTTGAAGCCTTGAAGCTTGATCTGCCTGATCCACTTTCCACTGTGAACCTGCCAAAGAAAGCTGGCCGACATATTGGACGGACTCTCGGATCATGGATGAAAGAGCTATCCGGTTCCAATCTCGTTTAAAAGAAAGGAAGTGGAAAGTCATGAGCTTCTCCTTCTTCTTTTCGTTCTAGTGTTGTATTGAGGAGAGAATGTGGTGAGAATAAAGGATAGACTGTCCTTCCGATGAATCTACTTTGCTTTGATCACCAGTAATGAATGGGTTGACTCGCTTTGATTTTTTGTTGAGTGCAGTCAACCCCGCGTTCCCTAAGTTCAGACTCTTGCCCTAAAAATGCATTTCCCAAGAAGGAAAGCAAAAGACATAAACTTTAAGCAAACAAAAAAACACTCCCCTCTTCTCTTAAAACCCTTGTGCCAGCGTAGAGCAAAGCAAGATGCTACAATGAATGAAGAATCGCAGTTTACATCGAAGAAAAAGAAAATGAAAAGCTGCTCGACGAGCGGTTAAGCATCATCAGAGAAACTAGATATTAAAAAATGGATTTCCAAAATAAAATAAAATAATGTCCAGGCCATTTCCTTTCGAGGCATACTCTTCTTAGTTTGAACCCTTTTCAAAAGGTATTAAGGGGCAGGAGCAGCCAGAGGCGGGGATCAATTTATCTCCTTGGGCTCGGGAAAAGACTATTCAAGCATTAATCTTCATTCCGGGATGGGGAATCTCTTATTATGCTTCTAACCCACCGGACCAAGAATGAAGTTATCACGAAAAGGAACTGAGTCCGATCTTCTTCCACCTACGCTACGTCAACTGGACTTTTTCACTATAGTAGCGAGTAGTTCGAAACCCGCAATAGAAGGGATTTAGTTTGAAGGGAAGAGTTCCGGTCCGGCGTTAGGCGTTATCGGTGTGCTCATTCCGGATTTATTTGTACCGCCCAGAAGAGCACGAGAGAAGAGCGGATCCAATACCAAGTGACTTCTTTCCCAGAATGATAAAAGATGGTGTTTTCTATCTCTTTTTTTTTTTTTTATGAATTGAGTCTGTTTTTTATGTTATTTTGTACTGTACAACTACTTTTTGTGGGATCGTTTTCTCATGAGAGGTAATTAAAAGAAATTATAAAATGGATTGCTACCTATGCCTAGATCTCGGATAACTGGAAATTTTATTGATAAGACTTTTTCAGTTGTAGCCAATATCTTATTACGAATAATTCCGACAACTTCGGGAGAAAAAGAGGCATTTACTTATTACAGAGATGGTGTGATTTTATTTTTTTATTTACCGCTGTCAAGTCTTAGGAGAAAGACACTTCCAGACCGAGACTCTACCCTAGAAGACGAGCTTTCTTCTCTTACGCAATTGTTGACTACCTAGAAAGATTTTTCACTTCACACTTTCTATATATCTGTTTTCATCAAATCAAAACTTTCATTTAGCTCTGAGCGAGAGCCAAAAGCATTCTTTTCTACTCTCTTATGAAATTTCACGAATTGGAGTTAGCGTCACAAATCGACTGCTAATCTTTTCTCAAGTCAAGGAAAGCCCCTTGAATTGGAATCTTTCAGCATAAGGGTAGGCTTAGGCTTAATTTATCTAACCCGGGTGTTATTACCTCTCTTGCTTTATTTAATAAGGATTGAATTCATCGCCTTGCCTTTCGCTATAAGATAAGAGTAGATTCGTTCACAGACGATTCAATAGCAACCCCTTCTTTTCTTGCAGCAAGAAGCGAGAACAAGCCCTTCAGATTCAATTGCGACAAGAGAGCGTTTATTCCGACAACAGGAAAGTCAGAACGTAAGAAAGGCAATCAAGCATGCGGCTTAAGGACTGGTGCTTTACTATCCAAAACTCTTAAGGCAACAACAGCTCCTTCTCTTCCGAGTTGGCATGAAGCCTATTCTGTTGATTCACTGTCCATCTTCGATTCGACTGATGCCATACTTTCTTATAAGATGCATAACCCCCCCCCAATTTAGAATCTAGAGGCATAAAGACTTCTAATTTCAATTCAAAGGCCTTAATCATATCCCAGGCCGTCAGATTGCTTTTGATGCTTCCTAGCTTAAGAATCAGTAATTGTATGCTATCGAGTGTTATCAAGGAAGATTAAAGACATGGGCAGAATCCTCTCTTTCAAGATTAACGGTCTATTCGCCGAGATCCAAAACTTCGCCATTGCTGCTAGCTATAGCCATGGCAAATCGGTATAATCCACTAAATTGCCTTTACTTTTTTTAGCATCTAGCTATTTGCTAGTAGAATAGATACTCATTCATTGAATACCATTCATTCAAACCCTTCTTCTCTGCTCCATATGAAGAAAATAAAATGATCGAATTCTCACGTAAATTTGTAGAACCTTTGGAGAGAGTTTCCTAGCTACAAGCTAAGATAAAGTAGTTTCAAAGTTGGTAGTACTTCTTCACAATAAGACATCTTTTCATTTCGAGATGCTGGCCTTGCCGAGAAGGGCTTGCAAAGGACAGATGTCCCAGTTAGATGACTTAAGGAGTGGAAAAGAAAAGCCGATAATGCCTCTTGATAGGAGGACTTCCTTGAAGAGCCTGTTTAACCCCTATTTATGGAAGTAGGGAAGCCCCCCTCTTCTGATTCTGGTTATGCCTTGGGATTGGGACTTGATTTAAGGGAAATGGCATGACATGATGAGTGTTTTGAAGCTATTTCATCTGGCTTGATAACAGCCAATTCCACTAATAAAAAGGACGGGGATTAGATTAGGATTAGGCGGTAAGCGAAGTAACCTCCAGGAACCGTAACCAATGCCTCACCAAAGTCTTTCTAAGCAAAGAGGCGAGAGCTTTCTATATTATGATACCACAGCAAGACGTTAATAAAATAAAGTCAAAAGCATCAGACCATACATAATTATGACTGACGGGCAAAAACAAAAACAAAAGTATTCAGCCGAGCTTGAATTCAATTCCAGCAAAGACAAATGAAGGAGAACTGACTTCAATTTCAATTGAAAAGAAGGCACTGCACCGGGAATTCCTATCCTATTCGATTAGGAAACTTATAATTCTAGAGCAAGTGACATCCATATCAAATCCTCCAGAAGTTATGCTCAACAGGAAAGTAATTAAGAAGTGCCACAGCACTATTGCTATTGATCGGACATTCACAATTGCATTACCTGAATGGAATGGCAGCAGTCTTATTAGTCCCAATCCCTGCGCATTCAAGAACAAGCCCATCTAGGAATATCTAATCCCTTGGGTACGAACTAGCATTCGATTCTGTGCACGTGGTAAACTCTTTCTCCTTTAAAGAGAAAGAGGGCATTCTCCGCATCAACAATTTCACTTCCTTGCCCTAAAGCTCGCTGGCTTTCCAAAACAGCCTAACAGGATTGGTGAAACTGGATTGGTTGGATGCTTTTCCTTGCTCTCTACTTTCCTAAGCCTGCTCACTGACTTCACTTACTAGCTAGAAAAAGATGCGAAGAGTCTGCTCTCATTTGTTTAAAATACAACTCCGGGGACGAAGTCATCTTAATAGTAAAAGAGCCTGGGACTGATGTAAAGGCTTTCAAATGCTATAGCCTAGAGATAAAATAAAATGATATAAGGGAAGAAATCTACCTATTATCTTTTTTAACCTACAATGGAATTATCCTTAGCCCTCCTAGAGAAACTATTACCTCCTTGAGTACGAGCGCGAGTAAGATATTGAACGTCCCTCGTATAGATCTACTGTATTCACCTATTCCCTCGCCTCGGCTGGATCGACATGAAATGAAAGAGATTAAGAAGGGAAGGCGAAAGCAAAGGCATTAGGATAGAAATGACAAGGATAAGAACTAGACTGCTTCACTCCTGGCTTTTCAACTAACTGGCCAGGAGAGTTTACTTATTACTTCCTTAGGACTGCAATAGGACTTGCTTAGTCACCTCCTTAACTCATAGAATGCTTGAAAACTATCTTAACTGATCTGATTGTGACTTGCTTTCGAGCTAACTTGGCTTGGTGAAATCACAGCAAGAGACAGGGCTAATGGTTGGTTTTGTCTACTATATTTATTATGATTGATATCCTCGATAAAAATCGCCTTACCTTAAGAGGCGGGATAAGAAAGAGAGAGAGCCCGTGGAAGACTTAAAATTTTAATATCTGTAAATTTCTTCGTCAATTGATTCCTAACACCTTGAAGGTTTTTAATCAAACTCCCTTCCTGCTCCTTTGAATGAGAAGGCAATCAATTTGTTAGCTTTCTCGGCTTAACGACTCTTCAGCTTAAGGAGTTTACTACTTACAAGGCCTCTCTTTCTTAAAAAAAAAGCCTTCGATGTAGTGATGAAATTGTGACACATAATCAATCCTATTTGTTTTGTTCATTACTAAAATGAATAGGATTTTAGCTGTAGCTTGCTCCCAAGTTCAAGCGCTAGTTGCCCCCCCGCTTCCGAGCAACGTCTTGTAAGAATTGCAAAGCTTTTATTTGCCAAACAAGAAAATCTTTGGCCAATTCTAAAAGCTTCACCCGGGCTTTCAGCTGTGTCACTTTTTGCTCAAAGTCTTCTTGTGCCTCAGCCGAGGGGAGATTTAGATCGGGAAGTTGCGAAGGGCCGACATCGCTTCCACCGCCTCCGCTAGAAAGAGGCAATGAAATTGATGAATGAATGCATTAGAGGGATTCTTTTCTAGCCTAGTTCTTCCACATGAATACCATATGATAAAAAGAAAGACCGATTTACCTGTGTTAAGGATAGTGCACTAGAATCAATAGAAGAAGAATCCGATATGAGTGAGGGTACTATAATGTCCTAACCGTAATGACACAACACATAACCCTAAATAACATGTATCTCTAAAATAGATATCTCTTTTATCTTATCTTCTCTGGCTTAAAGGAGAAAAAGGCATAAATAAGGCAGCTTTTAATGCAGCGGCCATTCCGCGCCCGAACATCGTGAGGGTGCCACCATGCCCTATTTATAATGAACAAATACAGGAAAGTCAATCTTGTGTCCCCTAAATAAAATATATCTTCCAGTGAACCCTAAGGCCTTTCTCTTCTATCTATTAGTCTATCTTTTAATTTATCTTTTAAGGCAGATACAAACCCTTTAACTGCATTTAAGGCATTTAACTTAGCCAGCAAAACAAGGCAATAAAAGAAAAGCGGACATTTAATTTAAAGGCCTGAGGGAAATAAACCCAAGGAACTGGCGGGACGCAAAACCCTTAGCTGCATTTAAGGCATGAGGCCTGAGATACAAAGGCAAAGTGGCCATTTAACTTCTACCTTCCCGGTAATTAAAGGCTAACCTGTTTTTTGTTACTCGGATAGGTGAACTGATTAATTGGTTTTTCTAGAGTTAAGTCTTTCTTTGGTGCCTGTAATCTTTCCCTTTAAGGCAGGAGATAAACGGCTAAGAGATAAAACCCTTGACCTTTGGCGGCAAAAAAGACATTTCAATTTCAAGGCCGTAAAGGCTAATCTAATTGAGTTAACCTGATTTAAGTTACCCGTAAAGTTGATCTGATTAAGGTTTGGCCTCCGGAAGATTCTTAAAATTAGAACAGTTTAATCGGTTTGGAGAGAGTTTTTTCTTTCTTTGGTCCCGGTAATCTTTATCTTAGGCAACCCCGCTTTCAATTCAAAGGAGCCCAGCAATTTCTGCTTATTAGATCCAGAACCCTCCCTGGCGGTAAGAAGTTCCATGTGTGTGTGCACGAGCCAGCCAATTCTGTCTTTCCAAGACATGAAAACCGCTGGCTTGTGTGCGGTTAGAATTTTCAAAAGGGGAGAGTATCCAGGGTCCTTCCCAACCAATATCTGCAATCCCACTAGCACTTCTAGCAAGAAGGAATCAAAGAGAGAACGAAAGCAACTCAAATTGGCACTCAAACCTTTAGTACTGGAAAGAATAGATGCCTAGTACTGATAGACACCATATCCACGTAATAGACCTTAGGAATGTTACCCCCATTCCCCTTATCCATTTCATTTGATAACTTGCTTGCCTTTTTTCTGCTAGTGGATGGGCTGGATTGCCTAAGAGGTAAAGAGACTTTCCTTGCTAGCTTGCCCTAGAGTCTTTTGACCTATAACCTGCTGGCTTAAGAGTGGCTGGAAGGCCTAAGTCCCTCTATCTATTGTTCGAGTAACTCCGTTCCTTTCAAGGAAAGCCTTTAGCAGTACCTTAGGGAAAAGCCCGTTTTCAAGCGGGTTCTAGGATTAGCACTCCAGCAAGACAAGATTCGAAAGCTAGCACTCTTTTCAAGCCTATAGCCTATATATGAATTATTCTCAGCCATCCATATGGGAGTTCCCCGCCAGCCTGTGGGAGTGCCACTATCAATAGGTTTGCAGAAGCTTTCCTTCTTGTCCACGCTTTGAAGGCTATAAGACAGATTCACAGTAAGCACAGCTCTTGCTTATGAGGCTGAAAGAGAGACTAGAAAGCAGGATCTTGGCGGATCTCTATGGTAATATCGGTTGTTGATTCTTTTCTTAGAGTCCTTTGCTTTCACTAGAAAACCAATCACTCTAAGTCTGTTCTCAACTCTAAAAACTCTCATTCTCTAAATCTGTTTTTAATTCACATCTTTTCTTTCCCATCATGAAACTAAAAATAGCATAATATATGGTCAGAGGGTCAGAGATGTGAGGTTCAACCTCCAGGGGAAAAGGCGACGGTCAATTCATTAATATCGGCAAATTTCGGGGCGGGAAAGAGAGATTGTTAAGTTAAGATCTAGTCTCTTGGGAGATAAAATACACGGCGCCCGGAAGAACTTATTTCCTTTCTTAGCTTGTGCGAGAGTCACTGCGCGGGACTATACGGACTAGTAAGATAGACTCTCTTCCCAGTACTAATCGATATCAAGGGGCGTGGCGCTTGCTTACTCCTTAGAGAAGAAGGTCTTGAGCCTGTAAAGGAGAGCTTGGATGGCAGGAAGCTCGACGGATAAGTTTAGGGTAGATGGCGGGAAGTGCTTTGGGAGAGGATGGAATCTTGATTTCCCTAGAAGGCTGATTGCGACAAGGTCTGCAAGAGAGGACTACTTTAGATTAAAACTGAAAGAAGATACAACCGAACCGTGGACATATAATATAAAGGCTATTTCCAGTTAAGTAGGTTCCTTTTGCGGGGAATCCACCCTAAATAAGTAGCACTTTTAGTCTAGAATTATATGTACACAAATCTCGGATAAAGGAAAGGCCGTGTCGGGAAATCTTCTGTTTACTTTATCAATCAAAGTAAGAGTCTTAGCCGCTTGTGCCTCGATAAATAGGCTTTATAGGCGCCGTAAAAAGCTTTAGAGCGAATGCTTTCAAGAGTCGGTTGAAGCCTTGGCATAAGCCTCAACGGAATGAATTCCATCCAAAGTTACATCCTTCATACTATAGGTTGACAAACCGTCCTTTTTGATTTGACACCACACAGATTTCGACTATTGAATAAGGTTTGAGACCCTTTATTCCTTTTTTTTTTTAAACTATCGTTAAAACGCTTTATAGAAGCCTTTAAGTTTTAAAGATAAGATAACGCCTCTAAGGCCGCTATTCCTGACCTTAGGAAGGAATAGAGTAAGGCCTTTACCGATTCGGAACTTTGTTTTTCTTTTATTGTTGATTATCTATTTCTTATCTTTAGTATTGGTCTACAACTATTTATTTCAATTAAAAAGCAAGGACTAATATAGCACCCCACGGAACACCTATTTGATCCATCTAGCCTGCCAACAAGGGCTCGGGCCTCTGTTCAAGGAGTGACTTTGTTGAGCTCTTTTAGTGAGTGAACAGCCGCTTTCCTAATAAATACATTCCATTCAGACGATTCGGTGGCCGAGTTGGTCTGACTCAGGAAGCTCCCTCCAGAGCAAAGCAAGCTGTAAGTCAGTTTCAAGTCTGCCTTCCGCTAGAAAGCTCACTACACGCCACGTCACTTTTGACTTAGCAAAGAAAGACAAGCTACGAACTACCGCTGCCCTTCCGTGCTCGTAGGTTGACTCCCCTATGCATCCCGACTAAGGTCTCACAAACGTGCACTTCCCTTATGCATCCAGCCGCTTCACTAATGTGAATAGGTTATATAGAAAGGGTGGGTTTCTTATATACTCTTATGTGCGTTCCTTCTTCGAACCTTTTGGTATGTATTGCCCCCTAACTATAGATCAGATCCACCGGACGAGAAACTCAATTCCGCACTGCTGCTGAGTCGTCGGACTTATCCACCAAGGGATTCGTGGAATTTCTGTGGATTGTGTTGGGGGAAATCTACCAAAGCTAGGCAGATAGATAGACTCCTTTCCCGCTGCTAAGGGAGAGCAAGAAAAAAAATAAAATGATTGTTTTTTAATCAGCGTCCCCTTTTGGGTATGCAGATACTAAGAGTCCTCTCACTACCAACCAGTAGACATCATCTGGCTGGGTCTTGCCGGTATCAACAACGAGAAAAAAACAACCAAATGAAAACAGCAACTAACTATGGCTCTTGGCCCAGACAACGTCCTAGGCGTAGGGGGGATCGGAGCAAGAGGGAACGCCTAGACGGACGTTTTTATTCCTGGGCTGCAGTAAGTAGATCGAGAGGTCGTTCCGCCCCTTGTCCCCGAAGATGGGTAATATGTTCTCAAAAAATGTTGCTCCAATCTGACCTAGCTGGCGAGCGATCCCAGTTCGCGGCAGAGAACAAGACAGCAAGCGAGCGTACCTTTGTTCGCTTCTTCTCCACCAAGCACGGAAGTTTAAGGATAACTGTAGGTCGGTGGCTACCTAAGGAAACTCCGATTCGATCCGCCCCCCGGCTGGGAGGCATTTACCTCATCCCGATCACAAGGAGAGGTTCACCATGATGGGGGGTACTTCTTTTTTTTTTCCCTTCCGGAAAGAATGAAATGCATAGGGGACCATCCTTTTGTTGCGGCATGCTCTTCAGATTTACGGATTCGCAGGGGGCCTCAGGCCCTACTTAGTTGACTGACAATGACAAAGGCTTGCGAAACTAAGTAGGGCCTTTTGAATTGAATCTTAAGTAGTCTATCAGTGGTGCGAAGCGGCTTTGCCCCTTTTCAGTAGGGGAGCGAAAGGTTAGACCTTAGAAAGTCAGCGAACAGCGGTTCTTCTATGTAGGTATAGGTATGGCGTTCCCTCTTGACTCTCCTAACGTCGAGCTAAGTGACTTCGTAACCTTTGCGTAGCGTAGTAGAATGAAGGCTACGCACCGACGCTCTCTTATCTATTAGCCTAAGCGTCTTCGCTAACTCGCTCGCCTATTATACTACACCCTACTATACAATACATTAGTAGGGTAGGCTAGGCTAACGCTTACTTCTACTAATGTATTGTATAGTAGCGCCTTTTCCTTTTTGAATAACCCCATTATCTTTCATAAGTCAAGTAGGCGCTCCCTAACCGGTCGCCTTAGTAGCGTTGACAAAGAAGAACAGCCGGTTAAAAGACAGCGAATCTTTTTATTTATATCCTTATATATTCAAAATAATAATAAATATATATATATAGAAGAAGGCCAGCTTGACAAGCTACCCTTCTTCTTGATCTGAGGTGCGAAGATAAACATCTCTTTTTTATGACTTCCACTTATCGATCCCGGCCCGGAAAAGTGACCGACCAGGGCCCTATTGATGAATGAAAGAAAGGGTTTATAAGCCCTAGCCCTTGTAAGCCCACACCTGTGTAGAGTAGATCGTTCAACACCTGCGGCACAAACCCATTTTTGACCTATTGGTCCTAGTATCATAGGCGACCGAACGGCCGCCCCCTAATTACTAGACCGACCTGCTATAATAATTCCATAAACACCTAGCGAAGATATGGCAAACAAATAAAGTAGCCCTATGTTCGGATCTGACAATACCATACCATAATCAAAAGGTACAACGGCCCGAGCGACCAGACTTAACATAAATGTAGCCACTGGAGCCATTCTAAAAAGGGAGAAATTAGCACTACTTGGTGAAATAGGTTCTTTTAGAATCAATTTCGAACCATCTGCTAGAGGTTGTAACAATCCGAACAATCCCACTACATCAGGACCCTTTCGACGTTGCACAAAAGCCATTACTTTACGTTCAGCTAGCACTAAAAAGGCTACTCCTAGTAGAAGTGGTAGAATTATTCCAAGTATTTCAGCTGGAACAGCTATGTACGTTTTCGATTTTCTATTCACTCATGATCTGGCCTGGTCGAGTCGACCCAATCATGATATTGAAGGATGGGACCTTTTCTCGAAAAACCCTGGATCCCGGGAAGAGTTGAAGATGGTGCAACATCGAATCCTGTTACGTTACTTCGAATGGAATCTTAGCCCGCCTCAAAAGCTTTCTTTACTGCATAAGGGCATAAGCGAAGTCAAGGGATTTCCTTCTAACTAGTGGCTGAGAATATACCTTCATTCAACAGATTTTTGATTGCATGCTCTGGGTCTGGAATCTTTGCTCTTCTCTTTTGCATTTCCGCTGCCTGCGTTCTTTCTTCGTGTCCGTTCGTATCGCAAAGCGGGTCGACGCCAGCTATAATGGTTGAAAAGAGGGGGGCCAACCAAGACCCCCTAGCTTTGTTCGATAAAGCAAACGATTCGTTCCGACAACTTCGGACCAGATTAACCCTTTGAATTAGCCGATCTTACAAAATCGATTGGGCGGGCTGGTTGGGAAGGGGCGGAGAAAAGAATCGCTGAGAGATAGATTCTACTATTTAGTCAGGACAAATGAGTGGCTGTGCAGCATGCTCCGGAGGAGATTGACCTTTCCCCGAGTCAGTCCAGTCAGAAAGGGGAAGGCCCGCTGTCTAGACTGCATTTCGGGAGTTTGAACACCATCCCATTTCAACCAAAAATACAACCCTGTCAAAGGCTACGCACCTTCCTTCCTTATGAGTGGAAATCCAATCCCGTTTTGTCTTTTTTGCATAAAAACCAGCCAGCCGGTAATATATATTTATATTTATATATATATTTGAAACCCGTTCTTCCGACCATTTTTGAAAAGCGCATAGTTTCTCCTCCAAAAATGACCTCTCCAGTCGGGGAACGCATGAGATATTTACCTAAACCAAGTAGGTCCTTTAGCGGATCCCACGTTAGCCCCAAGACGTTGGTCTCTAACTAGAAAAGTAAATGCTTGAGCTTGAGTGAGAAGGGCCTCCTCCCCCCGCTGATATTTTGCCTTTATGGTGTTTACCGGGTGGGACCCTCGATCCGGAAGGTATGCCACTATCAGCTACTATCTATATATGTCTGCCTCCCTTGAAAGCTCCCGGTGCTGCGACTATCACCGGTAAGTTGCGTCGGATCAACATCGGGATTAGAATCAACTGCAAAAGCAACTAAGTCAACGCCTATTTGCTCTGGATCTACTGGCCCGGACGCTTGAATCTATTCCACCGCAAACAACCGAATATACTACTGTAGGCAATTACTATTGCTTCTGTTGTTATTGCTCTCACCTGTCACTACGCCACCTCAGCAGCTGGGACTGGAACTGCTTCCGCATCTGGCACTCCCCAACCTTTTCTATCTATCCTTAGAAGTAGGATAAAAAAGTGTATAAAGACCGGATTATCTCTCTGAATCAGGTTATTCACTGGGCTGTTAAGCCATCTAGTCTTCTAGGGTTGATCGATCCGTTTCAAGAGGATTCATCCAAGACTCTAGATTTCGTTAATTCTAAGGAGGAACCCATTCCATAAGGAAGATGAGAGGTATGCAAATAAGGCATACATAGTTGGCTGGTTATTTGTCTCTCCTATCCCTGCTGCTACTGCAGGTGCCCGGAATTCATGGAATCTCTGGTAGAGGGGAGTCGAGAAAAATGCAGTAGGAGCTTATTTTGCCTTTCATGGCTTTAATTTGAGCTTCAGATCCTGAATCTCCATAAATGGGTATGGGTATGACTGGTTAAGGTGACCAGCTTTGTGCGGCAACCGCAAGTGTTGGTACTCTGGAACGTTATAGCTAAGGAGCGGATTTCAAGGTCCCTTGACTTGCCAAACGATTTCCAGTATGCCTATACAGTTAGTCTTTACACACATGATAGTGGCAGCCAGGTTATCGACGATTCTACAATAGGCGGCCGCTGGAAAACCCGACTTAGCGAATCACTTCCAGGCTGGCAAACAATCTATCTCGTGCCAGTGGCTCTTGTTCGCCTCATTTATGCTGGTGGCATCCCGTACCGTATTGTGCTGAACACTCACAAAAGCCGTGGCCTTCCGCTATGTTAGACCGTCCCCTAGAAGTACAATGGTTGGTCCCTCCGGAACTGGTAATCTCCGTTTGACTTGAAAGGAGCCTTGTTCAGCAGGTGCGCAGCAAATATTCTTTCACAAGTTTGACGCAAGTCGTACCTCCCAGCCCCCTTAGCTACTTGTACTAAAAAACTAGGACGCTATACGGAAATTCGTGCCTGCTTATCCCGGCTACAATAACTATCGAACAGCGATCCATCTGAAGAATGGCGCTCGTATATCCCTAGACGTGGGTCTGTACTTTTCCCTATTAGAGAAGGGCGAGGTTTGGAAGTTAGAATTATTTCCTCTTTACTTAATTTAAAGATTTATCATATAAAAGAGGAAGCCGGTTTCGGTGTCTGCTTCAACGGGAATTCTAACTTGTATTCTCTACGCATCAGTTCGACAGGTCGAGGTCGCTTTTTCTTAGAATATGAGGCATTACCAACTTTGGCACCTGCTCGTTTAGATTTATAAATTTCGGCTTTTGTTCTATTAGTTGCATTGTCCTTGAGACGATTTCTGGGGAGTTGAGGTCTGAGGTATAAGTTTTCATTTCAGCTTACTTATTTGGTTTGGAGTTCGACTCTTTAAGTTTGAAGTAGGTTAGAGTTGGATCGAAGGCTTTCTTTGAAAGGCTACTTTTCGAGACGCAACTTTCTATTTTAGAACGGCTACTATATTATAAAATGGGCCGAATAAAGCCAGCTTTTAGTAGCCTCGTAAGCCCCTCTTTTATCTTTAAAACGACTTCCGAACTCATCCTACGTGGTGCTTGCTTGAATGGCCGAAACCCTTCTTTATCTTTTCTTTAACAGGTAGCCGGTGCTCAACAAGTCTACGGCTAAAACCTGGCATTGGAAAAACAAAGAAAATTCTATAAGTAACTGGATAAGACTTAAAATAAAGACAAAGTAAAGCACTAACATAAGTAGGCCGTGGATAGTAAGAGTACCTAAGTGAATCTGCTGTAGTGGACATTTGCCTTCATCTGGAATTCTTATTTCTTCAGCCTTTGCTTCATCCCCCTCCCACACACAATCTGCATCAAAGCAACTCTGGTAGGGAGTTGGACTTCCTGACTTCAGCCAAGTAATGATTTCTTCTGTCAAGGGTGACCGCTGCCTTTTTCGGAATCCGTATTATGGAAATTATCAATCAGGGAATTTCATCAATGATGCAAACTGACTTCGGCCTAGTTGGTACTATGTCCATTGTCCAAGCAGCTTTAGTAACCAGCTTTTCCGAGATTCCTGTTGGACGGCCTTTCCTTTTCCTATAAACTTAACTATAGTAAAATTATCCGCTTCGATTGCATTTTAGTCTATGACAAAGAGGGCTGTTGGTCAGCCCACACACACTACTTAAACTCTGTCTTCAGTCTTCATAAAGATAAGATAAGGGAATCTGTGATAAGCAGAGAATAGGCTTTTATATGGACCTCATCGCTTACCGAATGACCTGTCGGAAAAGAGAAAAGAAGGGCTAAGTCTAGTCTAATAGATAGAATATAGGAACTAGAACTTTCAGCGGGTGAGCCTTGCCGGCTTGATGGGAAATAGAATAGATTGATTGGTAGACTTTCCCGAATAGACTCCCGAAGGAGAAGAAGTAGTTAGAACTGAAGCTCTGGCATGGTAAACTTCCTCTCAGAAGGACTGATCCGGAGGATAGTCAATCTGTACATAGGCGCATTGAATTGGCTGGAATAAGTTCTGGTGCTGTTGTAGCCGAAAAAGTTTTACATCGGATAAAAACTAATGAAACTTTCCTTTCAAGATTGGAACGAAGACCAAGAAAGAATAGATCGCCTAGTCTCTAGTATAATTATTAAGTAGTTACTATAGGCAATGAATATTGTAAGGAGTGGGAAAATCATTAGCTCTGGTTCACCGTCTTTATTAATTTAAAGTTGATCGAGAAACCTCCGCCCAGGAGCTCCTGTCGCGGTTGACCCATCATCATCTCGCGTCGCGTCCCTCTCGGATGGGAGCCCGAAGCATATCTATAGTTAGTTCCTGAGCTCCATGTTGCCAAAGCGAGCAGTCCCCCAACTAGCATCTTATGGGGTTGGGGAGGAGATAGACTATGGGAAAAGCCTATACTGGCGCTAGCGTCGAAGTCAGTTGACTAACTTCCTTCGCTTCGTATCGAAACAGCATTGGAAGGTGAAGGGCAAAGGGTAAGGTCAAGCGAAAAGAAAAGATAAAGAGCAGCATCAGCCGAATACAAAGCTATGTCTGCGATTTAGACTTTACTGTAGCTTGAAACGGTGAGAAAACGATTGACCATAGGGTGGAAACTTCCCCTTCTTTCTGGTAGTTAGTGGGGCGTGTTTACATTAATTCCATCTGCACCTCACTTTTTCAATTTAACCTCTGGTAGGTAGTAGAGTTAGGGCAAAGATGCTTTAGTAATTCATTCTTGCTTTTCTGTTTTGCTAATCCGAGATAAGGGCGCAAAACCAATAAAGAAGAAAATGGGACAGAAACATCCATGGAACAAGAGACTGAAAGAGGGGAACCTCAGGCAAGGAATACAGATTCCCTTGACCGCTCGAGCTTACAGTTATTCTTGATTGCTAACGTAGTTGCTTCCACCGTTCTCATCAACAAAAACGAATAGAATTACCCGGTCAGGGAAGGAAAGCCGCGGAAAAGGAGTGAATTCTCAATTGGCCGTTTAAGCCCTTAGGTGCAATGCTGGAGACAAAGCTAGTTCCAAAAATGAAAATCTATTTCTTGAAAGAGAGATAGTAGCTACGAGTGGAATAGACGGTTAAAAGTGTTGCTTTCAAGCGACTATCCTACACTTTCTTCATATCGATTGGTGGTCTTAAGTCAGCCTTTGCTTTGGTAGGGCCAGATCCCTCGCCCCTATGTGCGAAATATGACTATTACGCTCCCTTGACTCAGAGGCCGTCCCTGCCATTTCCCCCGTATATAGCCATCGTTACAGTATGAATCAATGCCCATGTTTTATGGAATTTCTTAATATTTTTATAGGTCCGATCTCTTTAAGACAACAGGCAAGTCCTTTGCTCCCAATATTTTCCAAAAGGGGAAGTGTAGGGGGGGCTCTGAAGTGAAGCTGACCCTAAGAATTTGGATCACTCACGTGAGATTTGCTTTGACCGCGTTCTCATCGATAGCACAAGATCCGTCTCTGACAGAATAAGGTGTTCTCAAATAAACATCAGTTTTTAATGCTAATTATCCCTCACCAAGGGTTACAGCTTGCCTAAAATCTACGGCCAATGGGAAAGGATCAAGACCAACCAACAGCGAATCAAGCATGTACTTAAATCCGACCGAAATGATATATATAAGATAAGCTTTCGATACGAGTCAGACTGCACTGACACGATTGGCGAGAGAAGACCAGAATGGATGGAGAATGCACTATCGATCTGAGATTGTAGCTTGATACCCAGAGGGTTCCCACTATTTCAAATTTAGATTGTGGAGTATATTAAATATTAGCGTAGAGAAAGAACGAAAGGCGCTTAGTTCTCCCTTCCCCTGGTTTCTGAACAAGGACCTGCTTTTCCTATTTTTGAGAGATAGCCCATAGGGCAAGCTATAGACCGAGACTATGAAAGGAATCGAGAACGCTAGCAATATGCTTACCACAAAAAATTTTATCTATTTTTAGGCCTGTTTTTACTTTGTAAGTACATGCATACCTAATACCACCAATTCTGAATTGCCAAGGTAGCCCACAGATCTGGGCTGATAAGAGCAGCTGACCAATGTGTCCAGTGCCCAATCTTCCTCCACTACTGAATGCGAATGACTAACTGATCTAGGGAGCCCAGACTGAGGCAACGATGGTTCGGTTCAGTAAATCAGAAGGAGAGCTAGCCATGCCCGAAAGTCCTCAATCGAAGCACTGGAAATTGCGTAAGAGACAGAGCGCAATCAAGAGATATACTCGCTTTTTCCTATGCTAAGCCCTTTAAGTCCTAATAGAATGCCCGGCCAATTCGTTTCAAGCCAACAGGTGAAATAGCAAGGCTTAGCCCTATAGAGAGGCACTTCACAGAGTGTGATACTCGCCCTATGTAGAATGACTCCCTCGGATTATCTGAATGTGAACAAGCCAAGAAGCTAGGTAGCTAAAGGGCTAGACGAGAAATAAGATGTTTTAGAAGGGATGGGATGCTCCTTTTCTTTTTATAATAAATAATAATAAGGGTTCTACGGCACCACGGATTCGTTCAGTGACAGTCAAAGAAAGGAGTTCAACCCCAGTGTCCCCCCTCTTTCCTCTGAAATAGGCTGAATCTTCTAGCTACTCTGGGATTCCCCTTGCCGGGAGAACTTTGCTGACTTGTATGTCGATGATTGAAAACAACCCTTTCTGACTATTCTGTCTTTTCTTTTTTGACGGGGAGCTTTGGAGCTAGATTAGTTCTAGTTACAGAAAGGAAAATTTCATAACATAACAATCAGACAGGTGGGATCACTATGTGGGGAACTTTCATTTCAAACCTTCAATTCAATTAGATTAGAATTAAGAAAAGCTCCCTACCTAGTTCTCTTCTACATACAAAAGTAAGTAAAAGCGTGCTACTGGCTTAAGGTTTTGAAAGAACTAAGACTACCAGTAGCTCCACTACCTTTAGGACTAGCCACCAAGACCCCAACCCCTCTAATTGTCTGTCAGTGCTTTTGTCTGTCTTTGACTTGTGCTTGTAGGCCGTTTTCAAAGCTAGATAAGAATAGCTTTCTTTCTCCTTCTTTCTCTTTTGGGTGGAAAGGTTCCTCTTGCTTGAGGCCATTCTCCCCTCTGTTAATTGTCTTTCTTCTATGTCCCTTATTGCCTTAATGTCTGTTCTGAGTTCGCTGCTTGAAGGCAATCTCCTGGTCTCAGGGAAAGTTTACTATGGGGCTAGCGAATAACTCCTGAAAAGTCGCCTCACCTACTCAGTGCTATAAAAATCCAAGTGCAGATAGTTGGAATTGGAAGACCCAGGTCCAGACAACCAATGCTGCAAGACAGTTAACGGCTGTCGGATAGGGCATCGCGGATCCTGGGGAGATAGAATGAATGAAAGTCAGTCACAAGCGGGAAAGCCTGACCAAGTCCGACTAGCAAAATAGTAGAGAAACAGGAGGAGCGAGGGGTTGGAGTTGGGCCAACCCGCGTAAACATCGAGATTATTAAAATATAAGAATTCTAGTTTCATTCAACTCGAGAAATCAGAATATAATCTTTCTTCTGAGACAGACTTTCGGAATTTACTCAGTTGTGACTAAAGCTCTTTTTTCCTATCATAAGGCCAGGCCTTTAGGTGAGTGCGACGAATCGTACAAATCAAAAGTCTTCTCTGGGTAACTGGATAGCCCAACTCTAATCTAGAAGGTGCATCAGATAAGATGTATCAATCATGAAAGCATCGACCAGTTGGTTATCCAAGAAGATGGAGTGTCTCAGTCGGTGGCTCTTATCAAGACTGTTCGGAAAGACCATTCCTTCTCCGCCCCCGAACTTCCAGCGGAACCAAAGACAGGCCGTGGATTACTTGTCCGCCCAAAGGCGCTTTTTTAAAAGCTTTGCCCATGGAGGCTTGCCTTAGTGAACGTTCTACGAGGGCCTATCGCTTTGGACCTTTGTGCCATCATTGGATTTTTCTGTCTGAAGTGAGTTTGTGTTCATGTCCCGAAGCAACTTATCAGAAAAGACTTGCTCCAACTCCTTAACAAGCGAAGGAAATAAAGAAGCACGAGGGCAGGAAAGAGTGACCTTTTTTTGAAGAAGGGGTCAAAATCTTCCCAATCAAATCCATGCCATCCCCGAAATGGCCAAGACTTGACTATGGGATTCAGAGGTATAGCTGATCCTGGATCGGTCCATCCTTGTGTTTTGACATGCCTGACATCCTTTTGCGTATTCCATGCAATCAGCTAGGAAAATTCAATTGGCCAGTAATACGAATGCCTGTGAATCAGCCATATCATCGGCTTGATGCGTACCACATATACCAGAATGTGCTTCGGCCATGATTACCCCTGCCTCCTCCTTACTGGGTTCAGATATTTATCCTATTTAGCTATCAGCGCTGGCATTGGAATTCGCCTATTATAGACTCGTTGTGATATTGCTATTAAGGAAATAAATCTTGTTTTCAAGGAGTGGGGGCTTTGGTAAAAGATTTAGTCTAACAGGTATTTATTCAGTTGCCACGTATGGGGCTTACCGCCCTACAGCTTCACCAAAGAAAATCGAACATTTCTAGCAGGAATAGAGAGACCTGACCAAAATGTCAATGCGCTTCTTCCCGGGCTGGGTAACGAAGCGAAAAAAGAAAGTGAAAAGAAAGTCTTTGACATTGACCCCTCGTACGTCTATTTCTTGAAATGCTCTGTCAGGGCAGGGGCTTTTTCTCGGTTTGGAGAAGGAGTTAGTTCGCTAGGGCGATCAGTGAGACTTGGTAGGTATGGAAGGCTTAGGGCTCTTTCTCAAGCGAGTTCTGATTCCTATTGAAGAATCTCAGATGCCTGTAAAAGCTCTTGTTCATTGTCTCTTGCTGAGCACTCGTTGAGAGCGGCATAAAGCCTTTGTCCTTGATCTGATCGCTACCTTAGCCCCCCTAAAGGGGTCTTTTTAGAGCAGTCAAAGAAAGTTCGTTCTTAAAATAAGATAATCCCACCCCAGGGCTTCTTCACTCAAGCAGCACTCAAACGAAGTCCTATTGTCACCCCCGCGCCAGCCTGAGGTAGTCATCCCCATAGAAAGTTCCCTCGAATGTCAAAGGATTGGGATTCCTATGATCGAATACCAGCAGTGGCTGAATTCCTTTACATCCCCTATGTTGAGGAATCGGTTACCTACTTTTGAGGAAAGGATCCGGTCTTGACCTTCAAACTCGAAAGCAGCAGGCAAAAGCCACAGCTTCAGCTTGTTTTGTTCCAGGCGAGTGTGCTCTTTTCGAAGAGGTAGGTAAGGTCGGTCTGGTCTCTCCTGTGGAGATCTCAGGCTTGTCTATGGTGAAAGGGCAGAAGCGAGCTTTCTTCGTATGATGAAGACGAGGATGAAGTATTTGATGCTGTCGGGAAAAAAAGTAGGCCTTTAAAAAAGAGGATTTCGACTCCGCCGGAAGGAAGTCGTTTTGCACCTACCGGAATAAGGTAAACCTCAGTTTGGAGACTATGGCTGATATCATACAAGCCTTGCCCTCCATGCCGTTCCTCCAGCATTTCGCTTAGACGCTCCGCCTGATAGCCCCCAGGAACCTTGGTGCCTAGGTCCCTTAAGAGTTCCTGTATTTTTTCTGCGATTAGCCTTTGGTTTTCTATAAGCTGGCGAAAAGCTTCTAAAGGTGCTTGGTCCACGGGTGGGTCGCTTTCCCAAGACTGAACCAGCAGTAATCTACTCATTGAAAAGATGATCTGAGCACTTCTATGCGTATCAGCCAACAAGGGGTTGACCCCGAAGACCGAACAGAAATCGACTAAGCAAAGGAAGGACCCTAAAAGAAAAGCGGGAAGCTAAGCGGATCAATTTCTAATAAAAGCTTTAGTCCGGGCTGATGCAAGAGAAAGGAATGGAATCTTGAAAGTCTTGTTCTGCTGATCTCTTATCATGCGAAATTAAAGATTTCGCTTTGTTTGGCCGCCCGCAAATAAGCTTGCTTTACTGCCTTAGATGATACAAAGTCCATTGTAGTCCTTTATCGACGGTTTTTCCTTATATATTTTTTATCGATGTCTTCGATCCTTTCTAAACTCTTATTCGAGGAAGCATCGATAAATGGAGTGTAAGCAGATCAATTTATCCAGTTTAGTAGTCACCCGCGCTATTCTATGATCTTCTTTTCTGCTCTTTTCCCGTGCTTTTTCCCATGTCTCACGAACACGAACAATCACTTCCAAGAGGCAGATTTAGACAACCAGCCTACCCTCCTACATTCTTTGCAGAACCAACTAATGGAATAGGAGAAGCGGGGACTTTTGTGCCAAATGTTCGAATTCCCTGGTAAAGGGCTTTGGAAGAAAAGAATTAGTATAAATCTTAAGTCCCAGCGGAGAAGTTCTCCGTTCCACAGCTGCTTGTGAGCTAGACTTGCCTGTCTGATCACCTTATTATGAGAGAATGAATTCGAGTAGCGGATAGGTAGGCGGCTCAGAAAAGGCATTTCCCAAGCTTTATGGGTGCTCCAACTGATGGTTCTCCCCACCTCTTTCTTTGAAGCAGAAAGGCAAAGAGCTGTTCGCGGTTCCTCTTGTTTGTTTGTTAAAACTCAAAGGGAAATTGATGAGCTATTTGAAGGAATCTTTCGCTAAGAAGTGACCCTACCGAGAGAAGGGTTTAGTTTTCCGTTAAGGCTTGCTTGTTACGTTACGACTTCACTCCAGTGATAGACTTTTTCGCAATGTAATAAGTGATTCTTCGTCGCTTGCCTTACCAATGGGTACTAGCGTCTCAACGCCCCTGAATCTGAATCTGCCTAGCCCTTGAACCATGGGATAGGCTAACTTCCCAAACGGCTGAAAACCGCTTTAAATTAATTAAACTAAACCCCTTTTGAAACCATACTTCCCTTTGCCTTTGCTTCCTTCTATGCTTGCATGGAAAGAAGTAAGCATTCAGCCTCTGAATCAGACTAGCCCACCGCCCCTGCATTCATCCTGAGAGTTCTATCCCGGGAAAGCTGCTCTCTGCTAAACAGCTGACTTCACTCTGAAACTCAGGGAGCTGCCTTAGCTTAAGCTTAGTAGCTTCCTTAACTCTGAAACTCGAGGAGTCACTCCTACGGGCGAAAAAAGAAGAAAGTCAAAGCTTTTATTCGATGCTTCTGATTCAGCCCCTTCAACCCGCACGGATATCTTTAAATAAAAGTACACTGTGAACCCTTCCTTTTGAACCTCACCCGAGCGCTATAATTCCTTTGCCGAAGGTACTGGATCGCTAAAGAAGAGAAGATCGCAAGAAGTAAGTCAAGTTGATAAGTTAATGTTTGATTTTTTCCTTTCCTTTCTCCTTTTTCTTTTTCCATTTTTTCTGGGTTAAAGCAGGAAATCCTCAAAGGTTGTACGCTCTAGTTGAAGCTTTACTTTCCAGTGATAAGAGTCGCACCTTGTCTTAGAGTTGAATCAGAAGCTGCTACAGAAGCCGCTTCTAAGCCAATAGAATGAGCAACGGCTGCTGGTGCCGGTCTTGGTGCTTGAGTAAGGGCATTTTTCTTAGGCCTAGGGGCAACTATTGAATCGGATGTAGTTGAGCTGATACGCAAAAAAGACCAAGGCCCCTAACCTAAGCCGTACGGAAAGAACTAAGCGCGATTCCCTGACTATTTACTTTAACGTAAGACGAACAAGCAGCGGAGATAGTCATTAGAAAACGAAGGGCTTCGACCCTGAATGCTTGGACTTGGGATGAACCCGAAACCACCTTGCTCAAACCCATTCAGTTGGGGGCCTTTCCCCTATCTACTACTCTTATTCAAATACATAAAAACATGCCCGTATCGTCTCATTTACATAAAACGCGATTGCTTAAGCTCAGAGTAGCTTCTTTTGATTACTACTTAGCTTAGATCTTTTCACATTCTTAGGAATGGGAATGGCTTTAAGGATAGGTAGAAAAGAACGTCTAAGTCACTATCTGGGGCCCTTAGTCTTATCCGATAGGCGAAAGGAATCCCCGCCCTTCCTGGGACCTAGACGAGAACATCTACTTTATGATAATGCCGCGGGGAGATACTTTTTGAATCAAAGGACGCTTTTGAAGGCGACAACTGGAGGCCGGACTTCTTCGGCATTTAAAAACTACACCCCACCGGGATCGCTAACCCTGCAAACCCAGGCAGCAACACAGGGAAATTCATTGGGGCCGCCTAAACCTTCGAAAAGAGTAAGCCAACGGAGTAAGGCTGGAAAGGGAAATGTATGGTTTAAAAGCCCTGCCCTTACAAGTGATTATGCCGGAGACGGAAGCTTCAGCCGTAAAAAGTACATCTTTTAATGCAATGAAAGAAGATAAGCATGGAAAGCCGTCCGAAGCGTGTCAAAGAAACCTCAGATCTATGACCTCCCAAAGGCGGGTCGGTTAGTGAAAGCATCTCGTGAACAAACAAAAGGGCTTAGGCCCGGAATGTGGAGATATTATGTAATATAAGTATAGGGGAAGCAAAAGAAAAAGCTAACCTATTCTTCTTTTTTCGTGTGATAAGCTAAACCCCTGGGGGCTAGGACTGTCGAAACAATGGAAGCCTATGCTAATGGAAAGCTACGAAAGCTAGTCAATGCTAGTGGAAGCCTATGACAATCAAAGCTATTCCGGAAGCGGATTTTTGCATATATGTATTAGGGAATGTGGATAGTGAGTTGGTTTACTATAATATTTAATAAAGTCACAGCTTACGTTCCAGGATTCTCGGCCAGTTATTTACGCACAGGATCCTGCCTTGCTTTCTTTGGGCGTTGTTCCGGGTTAGCATTTCTTTCCTGTTTCTGTTTGTTAGAGAAAAGACAAAGGTATGCCTTATTTTGCCTGCAAGGGTATAAGAAGAAGTAAGGAAAGCTGTGCTTTCGCTTTCCCGGGAAAGAAGTCCCATGGAGGTTGAAAAACCAGTGCAGTTGGGGAAGCCTCTAATCGAGAAGACTTTGAACCTGACCGCGAAATCTTCTTTGCCGGCTTCTTACCTTTTTCTTAGCGTCTGCCATTTTCCTTCTTCTTCTTATCTTTCTCTTTCTTACCTTTCTATATCTCCTTTGCTGTCTTCACCAGGGGGAATTGGAAAATGTCAGCCTTGGATATGAAGCTAACCCGCCAATCTTAGGATTAAGTAAGTAAGAAAAGTTATTCTTATCTAGGATGTCGCAGATCCGCTGTTGAATAAGCAAATTGGCTACAGCAAAGAGGAAATCAGAGCAGTCGTGTGGAAGGTCTTCCTTCGGCCTTTGCTTCCGCCTAGCCCCTTCCAGGTAAGGAGAAAGAAGTGAACTCGAATAGGTTTCATGATTGGCTTAGTCAATCTCTTCTTTTTCAAGTCATTCAAAGAGAGCATGAGATGCATCAACTATGTTAGTTGCTTTATTTAAGCAAATGCCATTCCCCTATGCAGAGGAAGAAGGTATTCGCAGCAAGTACTGCTTCATGCGCAGCTGATTCTCAAACAAGAAGAGCGTATTCTGTAATAGGAGATTTGCCCCCAACTTGGCCTGGGATACCTTGATTAGATAGGCTATTTTCTGTGTCAAAGAGCAGATTCTCGGCATCAATTCCATTCCTGGATATCACTACTCTTGATTCAATTCATCTGCACCTCCCTCACAGTTTGCATGAGATTCCCCCTACTCTATGTTATTGTAAGCCTTAGTGTAAGCCTGAGGTAGTTTTCCTCCAGCAGTTCAGTTCCTTTCCTTGGTCTGAGAGTCTTGTTAAAGTTTTCAATTTCCTTTTTCTTTTCTCTCCCGTACTTCTCTTCCTTTCCTTCCTTGTCCAGTAAGGTATGAAGCACTAGCTCCACCACAGCTTCTTCTCGAGCAGCTCTTATTCCAACTGTAGCACCGCTTACGAGAGCAAGCAAGGGGGATTTTCTTATTCTTACTTAAGTGTCCTGCAAAGGCTCACTCTCTAAACGCGACTTGAGATCAGATGTCGGTATTCTCTACTACTACTATACGTGATTTGTTACGAATCAAGAAAGGATGCTGGCATTCGATCTTTTTGATGCTTCTATTCAATTGTTCCTCGAAAGATAATTAATAGAAATAGAGCTAATAGTATTAGAGTGGTTAGCGACTAAGGGTATTGGTTTTCCGAATGAATGAGTGGGAAATTCCGTTTTTCAAATAAGCGCGACTTTCTGGATTCCCTTCTAGGTCTACAAGTGATAGATGTTTTTCGGAACTAAACTCTAGAAAGCCTGTGCGATCCATGTCATTTTATGAATACGTAGCGAAATGAATGCCATGTTGGATTTTCTTTGGAATTGGTTCCCTCTTTCCGGGAGTAGGGCCAGCCTTTGCCTTTGAATCCATTGAATTCTTCGGCCTATGAAATCATACTATAATAATAAGTGAAGTACGGCCTAACTTCTTCGTTTCCCGAGAAAAATAATGGAATTCTGAGCTGGAGAATCTGCCTCAATACTTAGTGAGCTGCTATGCCCAATGGCGACTTCCCCTGCTCTATAAAACTGGTTGATCACTAGCACACGACCAACTATCTTTTCAGACTGTAGATACGTGTATATTCCTCCGGCCACGAAAGGGATTTTGTCTTATGGTGAAATGAGTCTTCCTTCCATGTAGGATTGGAAGCAGTATCGGAACTGCTCTATTGCGACGACAGAGAAGAGACGCGCAAACGAATAAAAACCTCTGCTTTAGTCTATCTTAAAAGTAGAGCGCGGAAGTTTTTACATAGCCGAAAGAAAAGGAATGGCTGTTTCGAAGACTCGTAATTGCGCCTAAACCTAAAAAAGGCGGGTAAATCAATCAAAAATGTTGCTTGTGAGTAGATCATCTCTAGGAACACCCTATACTTAGACTAAGACCCGGTCTATAGAAAGGGTAAACCCTCTGTAGTTGGGGAGCGATAGGTGGGAAGCAAGGGATTACTTGCTATTTGAATGCCTTTATTTGTGTTATACCTCTGGAAAGGAGGTTAAGAAGCACCAAAGGGAAGTCAAGGATATCTAATAATAGGCCCGGTGAGAATCAATCAGTCAGTATTCATCTTTTGGTAGAAGTATGATAAGTGCCTTCGGGAAGATAAGTCAAGGAAAGCAACAAAGCAGATCTGTACTGATAAGTGAAGAAGTCCGAATACCTGTAGTAGTAGTCCACTTATAAAGTAGCTCGCCTGCAGCAGTAGTAACCCTGCCAAGTAAAATGGAGTTCTCGAGCAGGAAAGCTCATCGCGAGGTAACGAACGAGTCGAAACAGATGGTGATCCTACATAAATAGCTAGCGTGGAGCAAGCGGTTAGGATTCTATGTGACGGAATAGAAGTGATTATCTATGGCTTATAGACGGGCGTAGCGCTTTATGATTCCCCTTGGTTGCTTCATGCACTTTCCCTTAAGTTAAGGCTTTTCCTTCATGCACGGGGAGAGGTTTCTTGGCGATGTAAGTAAGTGACTTTCTTTTCTGGACCTTTCACCCTCAGGGATGTAGCTAAAAGTCTGGGGGTTAGAAAGGATTAACTGGGTGGGAGCTCTCTTTGAATACGTTAAAGGCTCACTCCGTCCAGCTTCAGATCGAAGTCCTGATTCACCAATCTCCGAGTAAGCAACCTTTTCTAATAAGAAAGGGACTCGTGCTCGCTGCTTTTCTCATCTATGGTTTCTACCATGACTAAAACAGAATCGGAAACAGAGATCGGGATGGAATCGCCTTTCCTTCTTCGTCTGCCTAAGACAGAGTCCCGCTTTTCTAAGAGAAGAGGAGGTGGACTACTGAAATGTATATTCTTTTTCTATGTTATTCATTGGTCGGTCTATCGATCGTAGAGGAATGCCCACGGTCCTGACTTTGTTCCAACTAGGCCTGTGTAGCTTTCTTTCACTGAACACCAAACGGGCATTCTCCGTGCTGGCATGAACAACCTAGAAAGAAGAATTACAGATTTGCTTTGTTGCACCGATCCTACAGCTAGAGTGAACTAATCGGAGCTCAATAGACTTGATCTTGACCTTATTTTATAGCCCTTTCCCTATCGCAGCACTGCTTGATGAGATCTGAAGCTGACAAGACAATGATTGAGTTTTCCAAAGCCGCGACTTCTTTTTTTACTTCAACTTCCAATTGCTTATGTCTGAGCTGCTTCCTCTGTCAGAGGGTTAGTCCATTCCCCTATTGGGGCAGTAGCTTGACTCCCAATAAATGCTATTTTATAGACAAGAAAGAGAGGACAATTGTGATACCTAATCCTAACCCAACCCAGTCGGCGTGTAGGCGAGATTTATCCCAGTCCTGCTAGCCAAAGCTAGTAGTCAGTCAGATGAGTCTGTCCCTCCGGTATGTCTCTTTCAAAAAGGACAGCTTTAGTATTGAAGTCAAGTTGGTTTATAACCGAAGCGGTCCTATTGAATCAGATGTGGGAATAACCTCTGCATCTCATGCCCTCTTTGAATGGCTTGTTCAAGAAGGGATTGCTGTTCTTAGAAAGAAAAAGCTCTTGGTGAATCCGGACAAATGCTATCGAATTAGAGGAATTTATTTGAAAGAAGAGACAAGAACAGTGTAGCATTGGAAACGATAAAGGTGAACTTTGCTCTTAGAACCGATTGGAAGGAAGGCAGTAGCTCCTAAACTCGGCGGTATGGAAAGAAGCAGCCTAAGAAGAAGGTAAGCAAGCCAATGAGATTGTCAGTCCCAGGTAAAGATTGGGATAGTCAGCAAACAAGCTAGCAAGTAGTTAGAACCAGCTAAACCAGTAAGGGGATAGGAAGAATTTAATGACAAAGCGATATTCTATAAAAGCGGACTAGGAGCGGAAGGCGAAAGGGAATGGATTTATGAGTAAAATAACCCAAGGTCAGTAGCATTTTATTCAACCATTTCTGGAGAGATGCTTTGAGTAGTTAAGTACCCAAGCCCAACAAGGGGTGAGACTTTCCTTTAATAGTTAGCCACTCAGGACAGAGATTCGGCTTAGTGAAAATAGAACTAAAGAGAACGGGTTCAACTTATCCCAATCCTCGTCTTCCTGAAAAGGGAGCGGAGCGAAGTCACTTCTAGCTTCTTTGCCAGGAGTAAATGCAAAGGCCTTTGTCTTCTTCTTACAACAAACGGTTCGATCAAAGAGTGCAGCTGGCTAAGCCGCATTTTCTGCTTTAGCTTTAGCGGGAGTGCTTGAAAGTGGCTGTCTTCACTTAGTCCAAAGAGAGGGAAAAATAGTCTTCCGTTACTAGCCATTGCTCGTCATGCTCTCGTCTCGAAGAGTAATAGTTATATGCCGATCTTCATGCCATCTTCATTACTAGCTCTGACGACTAGTCCTCTGCTAATGAAATACCCGCAAACAACCCCCTTCTCTTCCTCAACAGGGCATTCGTGCAGAACCCCTTCTTTCAATGTCTTGCCATTCTTCATGTGCAGCTAATTACGAATCTAAATCAGTCTTGTCTGTACACCAATCCCAATGGCTAATTCGGCTCTTAAGCCTGGAGCCTGGAACCCCTTAAATCAGTTAACCCTCACTCTGGCCTTGCATTCAGGCTTTTGTAGGTAAGTACAATGTACACCATTCTTCTTGGTGGCTGCTTGAAGGGCTTTCCCCTTGCTTAATTGGAAGGTTGTGCTCGACTAACTTCTCGCTTTCCTTCTTAAATGAATGGGCTTGTCAAGCTTTCGTCTCAATTCATATCTAGCTGCGAGTAATTTCATTTCGACTTTTCTCTCCTACCAAAGCAGGTGGCCTCACCTTCTTCCTCTTATCTTATGCAAATATGCAGTTTAGTTCTTATTCCTAATGAGTGAGGAATTTTTTATTCAAAGAAAGGCTCCGTTCCTTCAGGCCTTTGAAAGAAGCCAAAATAGGATGCTTTTTCTAGGTTCCGAAAGTGCTTATTCCGCCTTGAGGGGCGATGGACGGTATTCCAGAGGATCAGACTTGATCAGTTCAGGCTATGGAAGTTTCGATCTTCCCATCAATCTATCTTTGAATTCGATAGCCTGTCACGTCCTGGTAAGCGATCATCAACTTCTTTCGATCTTGAATGCTCTGTTCCGCTCCTTGATTACTTTCTGGGATGACAGCAAGTCTTCTCCCCATTGGTGAGATTGATCCCCTCCTTTGTTCTTTGTCCAGCTACTCGGTCAATGAAGATGGAAAGGTAGTGAAGTAACCCTAAGGTTCGGTTCGGTGTAGAGATAAAGTACAGTAGGCCATCACTGGCTCTTCCCCTCGGATTCTTTCCTTCGGCTTCACTTTCAACCTTCCCTACCCCTTTCGACGCAGCAATGAGAGCAGCAGGGACGGAGCGCTTGACCTTTACCTCTTGGTAGAGGAGTCTCTTCTTATTTTAGGCTGGCACGGTCTTAGAATGTACGATAGAAGTGCGGACTCAAAGTAGTTTAGCGGGAGAAACCCTGTGGGATAACGGTTCTTTGAAGGAATACCTCTCTTTCTAACTGTCTTGCGAATCTTGCTTGAAAGCTTTCACGTGGAAAATGGAGAATGTCAATAGGCATTCGAACTCCTTTTTCTTTTTCGTAGGAAGGGTACACGTCCAGCTTCAATAAGATTCGCGGACATCCGCTTTAGCAGACGATTTTTCCACTTTCATTAGACGTTCTCCTGGCTTTCGCGGAAGAAAAGCAGTTGGTAAGATTCTAGGTAAGAAAGAAGCCAATGCCCCTAGTATCAGGAAGAGGCTATTAGGAATCCCTATAAGAAGAGAATCGATGCCATCTCGTCGTTCGGCTCCTTGAATCTGTTCGTGGGCATTTTCCTTATAATTTTGATTAACGTCCTTTGCTACGCTTTCTCCTGCTCTTATTGGAATCTAAGTCTATATAGAATAATAGATATGTCAAATAGCTTCTTCGAAGCATTCTTCCTAATACCGGGGATTCCCCAAAAGTCACTTTCACACTTGGATTCGATGGTGCGTAGCGTAAAAGACCCGCAGCATATTCGTCGCAAACAGGGGATTTGCCCACTAAGAGCCCATCATTTGCCCGAGATTAGTGAGTCATATGCCGAATGCCGAAAATGGTCTTCATTCTAGAACGAATATGCCATGCCTTAGAGCAGTTCAGTTCCTTGTCCGATTCTCTCTCTCTCCTTGGCCCTAGACTGCTTTCTTACTCGTGAAAAGGTTTTTGGCAAGATAAGATGGATAGGATTTCTGACTTCCTATACCTAACAAATAGGGCATGAGGGCTTCAAGCCTATGATAAGACAGTCCTGTCTCGATCCTTTTTCTATTTCTTTCTTCTTTTTTTCTATTACATTACTGGTTACGGCGAGAAAGAAGATCCTAACAAACGGCGCTGCTCATTCATCGTTTCACAAGAGTCAAGCAAAGAAAAAGAAAGGGTACGAGCAGAATTGAACCGATGATTGACGGTCTGACCTTACAGGGCGTGACTCGTCGTCCTTAAAGCACTAAGTTATTTACAGATCTCATCTAGCGCCCTATCTATCTTTATCTTTCTCCTCTCGAGAACGGTAACAGGGTTTGATCGATAGCAACAAAAACATCGGAATAAGGAAGATCAGCCTACCACACCCGCACAGTTTAGGATAGTGGTGAACTTGTTAATAACTACTTTGTCGGAGATGCATTCTTTTCTATTGGCAGAGATAGAGTGGGCACCAGGTTTTTCCTCATCGACAATGAGTTACACTGCTTAAAATAAGAGCCCAATGAGTTGGAGTGGAGAGTAACCAGCTCTCTTTTATATACGAATAAAGATCAGCCTTATCGTTTGGGGACATCATTGGCTTCATTCCTATCCCAACTGTCGAATCCAAAGCCTAAGCCTAAACCGCCTTTAACTCGTTTGCAAACAATAGAATGGCATTCAGGAGTTGAATCAAATCAGCAAGGGACGAGAGAAAAGATAAGGCATTCGAGCAAACCAAAGAGCTCCTTATCGAGCTGCCTAAGAGGGCATTCGATTCGTGAACAGCTGATACGAGAGCTTATGGTGCGCATTTTCGTTGAAAGATAAAAGATAAATGAATTTATTCCCCGCTCCATTGGCTTACGAAAAGGTTTTACAAACACCAGACATTGGTAAAAGAACTAATCGTAATACTTGGGGTTACCCATACCACTCATACGGACAAGCTTCGGATTAGGATCGGGTTACCTTCAGGTGCTCCTTATTAATAGTGACACGTGAGAGATCTTACCTTTATACCCGAAGTTATACAAAAGGAACAACTCCCATATTGTCACTATATTCTGGGCATTTATCCCTTGCAGTAGCGACACAGTCAGCACAGGCTTTATACGAAGTAGAAGAGAGAAAGTCCTATCTTTCGAGTTACTAAGCATCTCGATCTAGTAAAATAGCAAATTAGAAACTTGGGGGAAAGACTCCTGAATAGCTAAAGCCAAAGAAAGACCAGTAATGACATACTCTACAACGAGTAGAAAAGAAAGAGCCTCAACAAAAGAGTCTTGCTTGCCATTATATTCTATATCAGAGTTCAGGCTGCTCAATCTATTGGGAGAAAGGTCAACCACTATCTTCCCAGGAGCATTCATGGTAATAGCTTGCTGTTTAATAGACTATAGGGGGTATTCTAAGATAATCCATGCGCTACGCACCTCAACTAGTTCTATTCTTGGTATCTCGAAATAAATGTCTTCCTAGCGGATAGAAAGATTAGAGTCCCTAGAGGAGAGATAGACTTTCATTAGTTCCTTTTCCCGCTACTCCTTTTGTCTTGGAGGAAGGGAGTTGGATAACAGAGATCAATGTGAAGGTCCAAGCAATTAAACTGCGGATAGAACCCAGAAAACTGACGAGCCACTTGAGTATTGATCTTCGCCTCCATCGTTACTCTTCAACAGTGAAAGTAAAGAGTCTAGAACCTATACACTCTTTTCTAATAGCTTTAGTTAACCGCCATCTCGAGTTATAAGCCTAAGTAAGAGCAAAGAGAACTCAGGAGAACCAAGAACTGAGAGAATTGTTGATGCCACCGCACCGAGAAAGAAGAGTGGAATTAATGATTTTTGAAAAAGAGGGCTAGGTCTAGCCAAGGATTTAGTCCTTTTCTTTTGGATCTGCTACTCGACCCGTGTTCTGTTACAGCTTTGCCTAGCGCTTCGTCCGCTGAGAACATTCAATTCACTCAATCACTACTAAATGAAGTTGTAACGCTTTCCTTTCACTTTAACCCTACGCTGAAAGTGATTCTAAAGATTCTAAAAAAGATACCAAGCCGGAGATGGAATGTAAAAGCCAGGAATGGAATGAGTTGCGTGGCATGAGCTACTCGATCTCAGCTAACAAGGATAGAAAGGGAACCAGACTCATAGATAGGCGTTTCAAACTAACCAATAGGAAGAGGAATCAAACCAGCTCGACCAGAAGACTTCGAATTCTTACACCTACCTTGGATAGTATGAGCGGTAGAGCCTATCGCCTATCTATAGGCTATAGGATTCATACCTCCCTCCTGGAAATAAAAAGTAATATCCTTTTTCTGTACCATTTTTTCACTTCCTTAAAGGCATGTAGAAAATCTTCTTACAAAGAGGGTGGGTAATCCAACTACTCTTTAAGCATGACATATGGAAAAGACTTCACCTGCATTCATTAATTAATCAAATCACAAAGTGTCGAGCCTCCAGTTTAGTAAATTACAGAGAAAAAAAAGTCTAGTTTTAATTAGGATAGGAGCTCCTATAACAATAGAATAAGCAGTGCATTCAACAGATATGAAGTTAGGTTAGCCTTACTATCAGAACAGAGTTGGTTTGGAAAGAGATTCAAAGACTCGGCTACCATACCTCTCCTTTAGTCTTATAGTTTTCACTAGGACTGAGTCAGAGCACACAACAAGCAGTGAAGTCCACATCTTCGGCGCAAGAGCAGCTGCGGCTAGGAATGAGAAGGGCGATGGATTAGCTAGGGAACATTTCTGTGGACGAGCTGGTAGCTAGTTCCAGAGATCAATAAGGTCGACTTGCTATTGTTCGAAAGCAGAGGATATTCGTGCCCAAGCACGTGCAAGTATCGTGGCACACTTGCAGAAGCGGAATGGTCCCAGCCTCCGACTTTGATTTTAACCTTTGCATACGCGGAAAGAGTGCTTGAAGATGAAAAAAGGCCTGACTCATAATTATAATAAGGGGCGGAGATGGCGCCAGTCTTTAAATAACTCTAATTAAGCTATTTCCTCCACGGGGGCGAGGATGGTACTGAACTAGTCCCAATTTTAATTGAAATTGAATAATGCGTTCCTTCAGTTTAAGATGAATAAAGGGATTCGGGGCATTACCGTTCATGGGTGAAGTAAGGCCAGAAGTAAGAATAGCTAACTTTGCTTTAAGCTTTTATTTCCCTGGTCTTTATTTGAATTAAAGTAAAGGGCGCTTTTTAATTAAGAGTTAGAACTCTAAGATTAAGTCCAGTCTAAAATAGGGCACCCGCGAAGAATAGGCAGAAGATTCAGCCTAGTCTTTTTTGAGTGAATCCCGAAGCAGCTTACGCGCTCTCTCCAAGCAAAGGAGTTTTTTATAAAGGAGTTAAAAGTGGGCTCTCTCTTTTTCGAGTGGATTTACCTGTTGTAGATTGAAAGTTCCCCTAGAACTAGAGGGGTAATTCTCTTGATGAGGCGAAGGCTTTAACCTACTTAAGCTTGAAGAAAAGGGTCAACCCAGCTAGATATATACAGGATAAGTAGCCCATACTCTTCCTATGGAGAGGATAGGATGTCACTGGATGTAATGCCATTGGCCATTGTTCTTATCGGGATAGGCAGGCTAGCAAAAAATATTGTGAAATCTTCCCCAACAGAATAATTTCATATGTAAATGTTGGTCAATTCACTCCAACTGCCATAAAAAAAGTATCAAATGACTGTTTAAAACTGAGCTTCACTTCAATAATATACTTATCTCTTACGGACTTTCACAATCTTTTTAGGCTTAGGCTTGGATTAATATCCTAGCATATAACATCTAAATAGTCAATTTATAATTTATAAGCATAGTATTGAATAGGGGAATTCAAATGTTTAGAATCCCTTCCCTAACAGTTTAATTGGGATTTCTTTTTTTGATTGTAGGTAAGCTACCTCTTTGTTAGCGCAGCACCCTTTCCACCGCCCTTTCAATTCAACAGGAACCAACCTGCATTTTTTCTTTGGTGTAGATCCTTTATTGTCCTTTATTGAGCTATTGGCTCAGTAGCAAAATGAATAGAAGTTCTCGATTCAGCTTCCGACCTCAGGAAAAAAAAACCTCTTCATGCTCTTCCTTCTATCTCCTAAAAAAGAGTGCAGTTCCACCCGCGTTTGAAGGCGAGTTATTTGGAGCTTCATTCTCGCATCTCACATATTGGAAAAGGTAAACTTAAAATAAAAGAAAAGGGCAACTCAGTCAATAGACAAAGAAAAAAAGAATATGTTACCAAAAAAACAATCCAATGTTTGTCTTTCTAAGGATTGATTTTCCTTGTCGTAGTTCATATTCATATTAAAAAAGAAGAAGGCAGAGGTAAACTCCCCAACTCGATCAATGGGTGCTCATTGGTCTTCTTGAGACTCCCCAACTGCCGCAGCTTTCGATTGGGGGAGCCTCGAGCATCCAGTATATGACATTAAGGAGTATTCCCCAATGGAGTAGTCAACTCATAGAACAAGCATGTAAGCGAAGCAAGAAAAAGGCTTTCCATTTTTTTTTTTAGATTTTTTTTTCTGGTCAACGGTACACACTTCTCTTTTTTTAATTTTTTTATTCCATTCCCGGTGATCCTGTCACGCTAAACACAAATCTTTCTTTTCATTTTATATATCCCATGGGCGTATAGACGAAATAGAAATTTGAACTAAGTAGGTTTCGAAATGAAATAGCCCATTAAGTAGAGGAGTCAACGGCGCGCACACGCAGTACATGTGGCTCTTTGAATAAAAACTGTTGCTCTTGTTGGTATACAGGCCGGCTAATATAATAGTATGGGAAATATGGGAAAGAGGAGTAGACAATCTGGGAGGTACAGGCCCGGCCCGGCGCACGAAGCAGGAGGAAATCGGTACCCCGCGAGGCTGGCGAAGTCGGCACAAGAAGTAGGCGGAGTAGAGGCAGTTCAATAGCAGTTGTAGGGCACAGCACAGTAGTTGCTGTTCTCTTCTCTGTTGCATAGGCATAGATGGGGTAGGCAACTCAAGCAAGACAGAACTACAGAACTAACTAAGCAGTAGCCACCTGAAGACAGAAGAGCACCTGAATAAAGAGCCAACCACCAACCAATCGCCCTGTAGTTTTCTTCGCTGGAGCGCAGGTTTGGAACCCTATTTTACTAATAATAAGAAAGGGGCTTGTTGAAGCTATGAAGCATCTTAGAGTATTCCATTCCGTTTTTCAGCTGGATCCGGGCCTTGCTATTGTTCGGCCTGAAAAAACTGTATTTAATTTAGTAGACAGAGAGGGGCTTTTTTCGAAAGGCTATCAACGTATACGTATATAGATAGAGTGAGTGTGCGTGCAGGGTGTAGGTGTACCACTTACGAGAAAGAACCCCAAGTCAGTAAAGTAGTTAACCAAACACAAGTAAGTAGTTCGTCAGTCCTTCCTCCGACGCCTCCCGTTCATTCTTCTTCATTTCATCATGTTTGTTGTGTTGTTCCGTTTATAGGTCCCAAGCCCTTCTTAGAAAGCCCTCCTCCCTCTCCTTAAGTAAAAAAAAAAGAAGAATGCTGCTTTTTTTTCGAACATTGTAAGAACCTTTCTAACTGACACTCCAGTCATAATGCCACCCACGTCTTTTTTTTTTCTTTTGAACAAAGAGGCAAACGCCTGAATAATCCTAATTTTTTGTCCTTTTGATTTGAGTCCATAATGACTGGCAGGTTTCATTAATGAAAAGAAAAGCGGAGGCCCGCCATCTGCTAGCATTGTGGTTTGAAATCGATTCTTTATCAATGGCCCACCCTTTCTTTGAACCTTGTCAATGATCGAACTTAAAGATATGAACTGAGTGCCATTTGATGAGTAACTGAGAACAAGGGAGAGGGATATAGAAAGGATGAAGTAATGAAAGAGGAAGTCATTGCTAGTAGTAACGACTTGTTACGATCCATTGGTTCATATAGAATCCATGTCCTAGGTGTATCAAAAAACATTCTTTTCGCTAAGCGTATATAATAAAATAGAGTGAAAGAGTCCACCCCGAAACCAAGGGGGTACTAACTAACAGCTGAGTCCTCTCCGAACCGCAAGAGATAGTTGCCCATCATACGGCTCACCAACTTCACTTGCCTCTATGGGGGGCTCGCTCCGGGCAGGTTCGGATCACTTACAATACACAGCTCTACGAAGGAAGGGGTTGGGTTAGGAACGTTTTCAATATGATTTTTTTTCCCGTATTTGTTCTATGAAAAAATGCGAGACGAAAAAGGAACCCATCTTTTCGACCGGGAAATGCGAGTCTGTTTTGTCAACTTTCTCCATCCCCCTCTATCAAAATGATCAAAAAGGAACGTAGTCTTTCTTATTCCCGTGTTCGATCTCTTCCATCTCTGCCTCGCTCCTTGTCACCTATGTTGAAGAACCTGTAGAGAATGAAGAGGAGCCAAGGATCTTCCTCTCAACAGTGCTTCTCGAGGCTCCACTCTCCCCCCTGAATAAGTAAGGCCTCCTTAGCCTGGGGGGGATAAGGAATAAGGATTGAAGCCCCTTAGCTCTGCCAGGCACTGGACAGGGGTTAGCTCTGTAAATGTGTAGAGCCAAGTGTAGTGTGGTATAGTAGTAGGCACTTCTAGGCCCCTTCCCGGCTACTGGATCACTCCAGTGCTTTGGGTACTACGGACCCTCTGCCATCCATTGCAGCAGAGCCGTTTCATGAGCGGGGGGGCTAAGCGCAGTTCTTTGAATCAAACGGTGAATGAAATCGATTTTTTTTTTAGATATTCAAATATAAATCGGATAGGATAGATGGATGGATCTATCTTTCTATTCATATATATTACTAAAAAAAAATGGATTTATATAGTTAAGTAGCGTAGCAAGAAGCCCCAAATCCTTGATTTGACCAGGAAAGACTGCACTGCTTTGGGCCCAGGAAGCGAAGGGAATGAGCTCGGCTGCTTCTCCTCCACACTTATTTTTCTCCGTGCCCGTTCCGCATGCGCTTCGCGCGCCATTGGCGCTTTGTTCTCCTCTTATTCTTCATTGGACGGTCCGGATGGACTTCGCCGTTCTTTCCCAACTAAAATAGAAAAGGTATTTTCAAATCGAGATGTCGATTCGTTTTCCGCCCCCAATGAGATGGGGAATTTGTAACCCCCTTTTTATACTTTTCTAATTTTTGGCCCTTCATCTTTCTGAATCGAGGCCCAGCCTGGCTCGCGTCGTTCCAACAACCGGCGGGGAGCATCTCAGTATACGATCGCGCGCAGTAACTGGGAGTCCTATTACACCTAAGGCCAACTTCAATTCACCAAACCAAGGTTCATCTCGTGTAGTGATTGTGGACTCGTACAAGGATATTGAGTAGACGTTTGATGTATCAGACTCGACCCTATCTTTCGTAGCATGCATTCCCATCCGTGTCGCAACTGATTCGGTAAGCTACGTGTCCGGTGCACGGAGAACTGCCTTCGGTCCCCCAAACTGACTTACTCGTGGCAACCTTCCGGCCGCCCAACGACCTATAACGCTAGTCACTACTCCCACTGGGGCTAGGAAGTAAGCCCCACAACCCAAAGCGGCGAAGAACAAATAGAATTTGCTACAAAAGCCGGCTAACGGGGGTATTCCTGCGTATGAGAACATAGTAATGGAGAAGGTAATAGCCGAAATAGGATTCGTTTTGGCTAGAGCGCCCAAATCCGCTATATATTTGACACGGGTTTGCCGTAATGCTAAAACTATGGCGAATGCATCTATCGTCATTAATGCATAAATAAAGATACCAATTAGTAGTGATTGAATTCCTTCTATGGTTCCACATGAGAACCCAGTACGAATATAACCTACATGTCCAATTGAACTATGAGCTAGAGGTCTTTTTACTTTCGTTTGGGCCATGGCGGCCAGTGCTCCTAAGATCATAGAAGCAATGCTGCAGAAAAAGAAGATTTGTTGCAATGTAGCTCCATAGGAACCATAAATAGAAACACGTGAAATATTAGCAAAAATAGAGATTTTAGGCGCAATAGAAAGGAATGCTGTAACGGGGGTGGGTGAACCCTCATAGATATCAGGTGCCCACATATATAGAGTCAAAAGAGATATGGAGTCCGAAGGGGAGGGGGGTTTTCTTCGGGGCTCGAGAGATGGAATAGATAGGGCCCCACAAGTTTTGAATTCGCCGCTGGGGAATTCACACGAAAGGGAACGAGGAATTTTCAACGAAAAAAGTGCTCTCTGAACCGAACGTGAAAGTAGTTTTCCATCAGACGGCTGTTCCCGTAACTCCACTCTCGACTTGGATTATATATCCAAAAAGGTCCGCTCTCGGCCATTCCACACGCTGCCTAGCGGAGGCGTGGTTATCTGAAGTGGATTCTCTCTTTTCTAGTAGATGCCGAACCTGCTGCCCCATTGACTAAGAAGGGGGCGGGCGCAGCAGCTACATGGACCCCTTCCTTTCTGTTGTTGCCAGCGCTTTCCCGGGCCGAGCCGGAATTCCTTATTATAAAGGGCAGGCAAAGCCCGAAGGCTGCTATCCCAATAGGCCAGCGAGGAGAGGGTCCGGCAAACCATCGCGGTCGAAAAAGCGTGTTCCCTTCAGATAACACGCACCGTAGACCATCCTCGGCCTTCTTCGTTTTCGATGAAAAACAAATCAAATCTCGATCTCCGAAAGCGTTTTCCTTCCCCCGCCTCCCCTCCTTCGTCGAGCCTTTCCTTTAATGGTTGGGGGAAGCATTCCCTTATCTGAACTTGGCGGGCATTCTTTCCAGCCTTATTCAAATAGGGGGGGGTGCTTTTGAATATAGGCTCAAACATGATTTGAAGGTCCTAGCTACGCCATGCGTTCAATACAAAATCTGGAAAGCTGCAAGGATGACAAAAAGAGGGCGCTTTCCTGTGTTGCACTGAAAAAAGAAGGACCTAAGAGAAAACACTCTTCTCTTAGGTTTCTTCCTCCCGCGCCCGCCGCCGCCCGGCCCGCGTTAGAGGGGAAAATTAGCAAAGCGAGAAAAGACAGAGGGAGGGAGAGCAGCATCTTATTCTTTTCGCGAGAACTTCCAGATCAGAAAAGCATTCGGAACGGGCTCCGCGTTCATTTCGTTGGCAGAAACGATCCAATCCATTCGGGGCTTCGGGGAACCAAAAAAAAAGTCTTTCGACTTGATTCATAGATAGAATCAATGATAGATAGACAAAAGATAGATGAACGAGATATCTTTTTTTTTCTCTAAAAAAAAAGAGGAATAGAATAGACATCCCTTTAGATGTCTATGTATCCTTTATCATCTTCCGATTTTTTTTTATATCGTTATATCTGCTCTCTCTAAAAAAAATTGAGAGAGAAAGAGCAGTTCCTCTGGAACCTATATCGAACATCAATTCCTATCTATTGATAGGAAGATCTTCGTCAAATACCCGACTTTGCCTTTTTTTTTAGGAATTCCTC